TTTTTATTCCTTGTAAAGAGAACAAAAAGATAATAAAACTTGTTGAAAAAAGAAAAAGAAAATGATTTTGTTTCGTTCTTAATAAACACGTTAAAAATTTTAGTATTTTAGGGCTGTTATTTCCGTTGGCAAATAGTTTTATTAATTTTTAGACTATAAAATTCTTCTGAAGGATCAAAAGAAATTAAATTCATGCAAGTGAAAGAAATACTTAAACAACGGGGGAATAAGCGAGATAAAAAAAATTTTGAAATTAAACTATTTATCCTTAAATGACAATTACCCCTAATAAGGAATCAGTCTTGTTAAAAGGAGAAACAAACAGAAAAAAATATTTATATTTATAAAATAAAATAACTATTTAATACGTATTTAGTAATAAACGATTAACTCTAGACTCTGCTTTACCTTCACGTTTCGTAAAATCTGATTTTTCACTTCCAGATAGTCATAATAGTCATATTAGTTTTGAGAAAAGTCTCTGATTCATCCGCATATTGATTCGGAGGGGTTTACCTGGTCCCTAAATGTTTATAAAGTTTTTTATTTAAGCAAATATCAATTTATGTGACCTGTAAAAGGATACGATCTAGAATAAATTGATTTTTCACTCACTTATCAAACGAATCACACTCCTTCATATACATCAGGAGTCCATTGATGAAAAGGAACTGATGACAACTTGAAACCCATTCCCGCCAAAATAAACGCGATTGAGGTATATATTGCCCCCGATTCAAACATTTGATTAGACAAGAGTTTATCAACGATTCTAACAAGCTGAATTTCTCCACCAGACAAGCCGTACGATAAAGAAAAGCCATATAATAAAACGGACGGGCTCACTCCGCCCATCAGTAAAAACTTCATAATTGCTTCATTCGTTCTTACATCTTTTTTTGTATATCCAGATAAAAGATAAGGAGATAGACTAAAACATTCCAAAGATACGAAAATAGTTATCGAATCAGTAGCGCAACACAAAAACAGTCCTCCCAAACATGCGGTTAATGTAAAGAACAAAAATTCTGCCAAAGCCGTTTTTGTACATCGTATATAATCGATTGATAATGAAATGGATAGCAAAGAACAAATCAAGAGGAAGAATCTGAACATATTGCTAAATGTACTAAATTGGAGAGTTTCGTAGGCAACTGAAATGGGTTCGGCATCCGATTTCCATAATAAAAAAGATATGCTAGTAGACAGAGATACTAATGAGATTCGATAAAGCAGAAGTGGAGTCTTTCCTTTAGAAATTGAATCAACAATGAGAATTATTATTGAACCAGTAATCAAAACAAATTCTGGAAAAATTAATAGATTGCTTGGTAAGAAATAGTCAGTGTTTTTCATAATATAAATTAAAATAAAAGTTGTCGATATGAGCGATTCACCAATACCCTACAAAACAAAAAAGATTTTAATTTGATACTTTTTATTTATTTTTATGGTCCATTTCTTTTGATGTAGCTGATAAAAGCGATGACGTAGCGCATGTATTCAACTCTTCAATCTTGTTTGATTCGAAATCAATCTGTTTAAATTAAAAAACCTTATTATTTTTTTTTAATAAAAATCTATTTGTCACACGTTTTTTTGTATATATCGTAATTGATACTTCGTGTAACTGACCTTCTCAAAATAAGATTGTCAAATAATTTGCCTATTTTACAAAGATTTGTGCTCTGTATCAAGCACTCTTTTTTTGATTACCCAATTAAATGTATATTTCCATTATTATGAATTCTTTCCAAATGTCCATACAGGCCGAATGACATCCATGTGCCAAAAACTTTGCATATTTGAGTTTGAGATATTGCAAAAATGAGATAAAGGAGATATTTCTGGATTTATCAAAAAATTTTCTAATAAGATTCCCGAATTGAATTTACATCGAATCAAACGTGTCGTAGTTTTGTGCTTACAAGCCAAAGTTTTATCACACGAAAACTTTGATATATATCTCAATTTGCGCAATCCACTTCTGTTCCGAGATCCGCTGTAATAGAGATAAAGAACCCTCCATAAACCTAAAAATCGGTTGATAATTTCACCATCTGCTAAAGTCGTCCAGTCTAATCGACTTACTGGACGTCCGACGCTGTTGCAAAAACCTCTTTTCATCATAAATTTGATTAAAAGGGAAGTTGAAACTTCGGAAGAAAAATCTTTGGTAATAGAAACAGTACTATAAGACGCGCCTAAAACTACGGTTCGAACATTTTTATATTTTGATCGAACACTTACGGTGTAGCCTAAGAGAGAGATAGAACCTTTTGTTATTTTTTTAAGATATATTTGATGAGAATGAAACCAACAATGAAAATTGAATTGGATAAATGTTGAAATGTGATAAATCCATTTTTTTATTGAATCTTTGGTTCCTACAATAATGAATAGAAAATCATTCTTGTATCTTACGTAATGTATGCACGCGCCATTAACCGATAAAATGTTTCTATTTAATGAAACTGAATGATATTTGTAATCGCCTTTTTCCTTCCGAGTAATACTCTTTTGATCAGATGCAATAACAAAAGAATTTGACCTGGATGTACGGAATCGTTTCCATAGATGCGATGATAAAAACTCCGTCTCACAAATATAAAAATTCCATAATGGAGTGACCATACTTCTTCCCCCCCGAGCAGACGAATAGAAGGGCAAGTTCCTCGAAATGTATAAGGATGATCTCAATAGATGTAAAAATGAAACATCCCGGATTCGTCGACGAAACATTCGAGTCAAAGTTTCGGGATGAGCCAAATAAGGGATCTTCGCTTTTGACAAAAAATCAGATTGTGATACTTTATCTTCCATGAAGAAAAATATCGATTGGATAGACCGAAAAAATTTCCATTCAATAAAAGTTCTAAATTGTAGAGAATAGAAAAGAGATATTTCAAGAACTAGGCATACTCCTTTTGTAAGTGCGTCAAGATAAGGATTAATTTCTGATTCACAAACGAAATCTTTCTGAGATTCTAAATAAAGAATTTCTGAATGATCTTGATAACGTGTCCTACAAATTAGCCGCTTTGCAACGACGATGCTGTATTTATTATGATAACCAAGATTTTTTTTTGAACCCTGTGTTTTTACAAAAAAATCGTAAGCAATTGCATAAATATCATCTTGGAAAAGAAATGGATAAATTAGAAATTCCCAGTTAAATTTTACTTGTTTTAATGTTTGAATATTAATACGTCCAAATGACAATTTGCCTGGTTCTTTCGTGATAATAACCTCTCACGTGTCATAGTCCTATGTAAGTTAACTAATTTGAAAAGTTATAGAGTTAAATCGATCGGCCATGACACCCCTATAACAATCTTTTTTATAGAATAGCAATACGCATATATTTAGATGGATAGATAAATATAAATACATCTAACTTTGGGACCACCTAAGTTGTTAACAGCTGCATAAAAACGATATTTGAGCTATGCCGACACATTATGAGTTTATTCTTTTTTAAACAATTTTGTATAAATAATGAAAAAAAAGAGATACAATGTTTTTACTAACAAAAAAAAAATGAAACGAGATCTATAAGCTGCAGTGAAAAACGCCTATCTTTTTGCTTCAATTTTGTATTGATTAGTGACGTTAATGTCTCTTTTTTGTCCAAGTGATCTTGGTCAACGAGAATTTGACATCATATTTATCCAAAAAAGAGTTGATCAAGCGATAATATGTTTTTCCACTCCTGATAATATTTCCTTTCAATGGAATTATAAATACTGCATAGATATAAAAAGACAAGATAAAAGCGGGATAATATAAAAACATTCGCAGTATTATAGAAACAGCATTCATAATAGCTTCCTCCTAAGTATTAATGTTTATTTGTTTGAATTTCGATCCGTTTAACCACTTCTGCCCGTCTCAACATGTCACGAACAGTTTCTGTTGCCTTAGCCCCCCTTTCCAAGAAAAAATTTAGAGATAGAACATCTAACCGTATTTGTTCCTCCTGTGGATCATAAAAACCGACTTCCCGAATGGCTCTTCCTTCTCGCCGGGATCGAGAATCAATTACAATTATTCGATAAGTAGCATATTGGGATAGTTACTCGGAAGTTATCCTTTCCCCCCCGCAAAACCGTACATGAAACTTTCATCTCATACGGCTTGTGACTAACTCAATGAAATAGATGGGTGGTTTTTAAGCACCCGCTAATCTTTTTTTTTTCCTTCAAGTATCACATATGTCGCTTATGACTCATATCTGCCTCCTATGGGATGAAACTACCCATTTGCTTTGCGAATCATCTGTTACCAAAAAAGTTACACACAGTTGTGTCACAGGTAAGAGAAGTGACAATCATTTAAGCATTACATTTATGTAATTATATAACTCCTATTTGGTTTTTTCTCGTTTTCAAATCGATGTTAATGAATCATTAGGTTCAGACTTTGCTTCAAGGTCTTGTGATTCGGGGAGTGATGGCAACAACATCTATCTACACCGAGACCCATTCCATTACGGACCCATTACCAAAATAAAAGATAGATTTTGAAAATGACTCATTAATATATAAAAGTGTTACTGTTAATGAGACAACTGTACATAGCACAAAATGGTTATGTTAAATTTTAACAAATCTGACTTTTTTTAAGATCAGATACCAAACCTATATCTAACCTCTCGTTTTAATTATATTGTAATCGTGGAATAATGAAGCTTTATAAAACTGCTCCTCAAATTAACCATAGATAGTTTTTCTTATTAAAGAGTTGTTTTTTCTTTTCACAATTACGATATTACTATTCAAGTTCCATTGAGTAATAAGGTTTTATAAATGTTGGACTAAGAACATTTCCACTTGGATAAACATAGTTAGAAATGGTGGTTGTTAAATTCCACACAAACGATTCTTCTTTTCGGGCCACACGTTGCTTCCCACCACATCTTTTTAAGCGAATTTTTACCATAAAATCTGGGATTTAAAGAATACTCTATTGTTAAATACTCAAGCTTTAACTTCAAATGGTTATAAAATAAGATAAATTGTATGTGTGGTTGTCAACTAAAAACTATTATAAGCGTTGGTAGATCAAGAACTGAGTCCCTCTTTAGCCGCATACATAACATCAATTGTAATAATCGAAATATTGTTTTGTTTTGCAAACATCTCGGTATTTTTTTTTATTTTACCTCTCACAAAACCAGGGATTTTGCTCAGTTCCAATTGACTTTCAGTAGTCCATTCCAGATCTTTTTCATTAGACAACAGTTTTGTAACCACCTCTTTTGTATCATGACCGCCAAAAACATCTGGTAAGTAATCCTCCATACCCGGATTAAATGAATTATAAACTGAATCGGCTATTTGATTTGTTCCTTCGTAACCTAGAAATGGTCGATATCCCAGCGGAAAGTTTTGGATATGAACCGGTGAGGGAATGACTCCACATGGTATATTGATACGTTTGCCGGTATGGCGCTCCATTTGGGTTCCAAATATGGCGGAAGGCTCGATACGAGCTGTTGCGTCTCCCACTTCTGTATGATCCTCTGTGACTAAAACTTCGTCGCATAAACCTTGGACTTGCTCGTTGAACCATTCGTTATCGTGTCTGCAATAAGTACCCGAACAACGAACACGAATTCCCATTTCTTTAACGAGTATTTTAGTTATAGAACTCGCATGAGTTGCATCCCCAGAAACTACTGCTTCTTTTCCAGTCAAATTTTGACAATCAATAGACTTTGAGAACCAAGCTGCTTGTGAAACAAATTTTGTTTGGTTTATGACATATGATTCGTAATTGACCTTTCCTTGCAATAGAACAGGGGCCCATATATTTATATATTTTTCAATTTGACCGATGAACTCAGCTGTATCTAAAAGTCCTACAGGAGTTATGGATACATAGGGCATCCCAAATTCTTTTTCTAGAAAATTTGCTGTCATTAAACCCACTTCGCGATAAGGAATTATGTTAGACCAGGCTCTCGGTAAATCTATTAAATCTCTTAAAGATCCCCCCTCGGGAATTATTTGATTAATTAAAATTCCTAAACCTTGCAATAAACGTTTTAATTCACGACAATCGTGTTGGTTATGAGAACCTAACGTGAATATTCCTATTATATTTGCTGAAGGTGTGTCTGTAATAGACCGATTCAACGTACCTTCTCCAATCGCCTTTGTTAGATAATGACGAATTATTTGTTCTAAAGTCCTATCTGCTGCTTGAAGCTCGTTGACTCAGTAGTAATTAACATCTGCGAGAATTACATCAGACATTGAAGAAATTGAAGCTCGATCTGCAAAATTCTGCAAATCTTCTTGCAATATACTAGAAGTACATGTAGGTGTCAGAACAATTAAATCGGGACGTTATTCCTCATCTTTTCGGTTTGTATTGTTAGCAACCTTTTCTTGGGATCCGCGCGCCAATACATGACGATCCACTATACTAGCAGTTACTGGGGTAAAATCCCGTTCCCTTTCTAACATGGAACGCATTACATTGAAATAGTCATCTCCGAGAGGGGCGTGCATTACCGCATGTACATTCTTGAAGGAACTGGCGACTCGCAAAGTACCTATATGGGCAGGTCCAGCATACATCCAATAAGCTAGTTTCATAACTATTTTCTCTATATTTCTACATGTACGCATATATCTATATCTATATATCTAGATCATCTCAAAATATAGCTATATGTTTTGTCGTTTCTTTTTCCGCATAAGAAAAGGATCTGTTGCCTTGTCCGGCTTATCGTCCTCACAGGCTGGTCGTACATAGCCTAAGAATATCGAAAAAACTTCGTCATTTAATTTGCTCTAAATCCCTTTATTTGTTGTCCCGTTTTTTCCCGGCCTCTTCCTGTCCCTCCGCCCCTGCCGGGCGCAAGAAGTTTTATCCCATGCAGCAGGATCTGGGACGGAAGGATTCGAACCTCCGAGTGACGGGACCAAAACCCGCTGCCTTACCACTTGGCCACGCCCCACAAACAATTAGTACTTCAAGTATCTTATAGTTTTATTCCCGTGTCAACCTGATTGTTTTTTTCTCTCTGCAAGTTTGTAATGGAAACGGAACAAATTTTTGATGAAGAGGGAGAAATAAATAAAAAGTTTTTTAATTTCTCGCATGAACGATATAAACAAACAATTTATACCATTTTGTGATTCAATCAAATCAATGAATAACTAAAAGAGAGAGGGGTACAGATACAAGTAAGACAAAAAAGCTCTCTTTATCCGATCTACTGGAATAGGAAAATCTATAATAGTATGTATCTGGTGATTCGACCAATGCGTGGTTGTCACTGTATCACAAAGAGAATTTATTGTCACTGGAGAATAAAAATGATAGTTTTGTTAAATACCTATCTCGCTAATCCTTTTCAGTTAACTAATGTTTGTCTTGCAAAATTGCCAGAAGCTTACGCCATTTTTGATCCAATTGTGGATGTAATGCCAGTCATACCAGTATTTTTCCTTCTTTTGGCTTTTGTGTGGCAGGCCGCAGTGAGTTTTCGATAGTCAGTTATTCTTCAAACCGAAGTGGATGGAGTTGTCTCTTCTATTTTTTTTCCCATAAAATGTTTGATCTTCTCGATTCTATCCTCATGGAAGTAAAAGATATAGTACAAGTATTATAAATATATGTTATTTTATACTACCTCTAATTACAATCAAGGAGATTAGGTCATGCTTACCCTCAAGTTACTTGTCTATACAGTTGTTATTTTCTTTGTTTCTCTCTTTGTATTTGGATTCTTATCGAACGATCCTGGACGTAATCCCGGACGTAAAGAATAGGTTGTTACGGATGCCTCGGTCCTCGTGACTAATCCAGTGAGATCATCGATTCTTTCTCTTGTCGGGAAAGAGAGGGATTCGAACCCTCGGTACATATTTATTGTACAACGGATTAGCAATCCGCCGCCTTAAACCTCTCAGCCATCTCTCCATATTTGAAAATCTTTTAAATTTTAACATAAAATGAGTACAAAAGTCTATACTAAAGTTAAAGCAATAAATATATAAATATGATATCGAGTGGGTGGTGAGAGTTATGTGGAACGAAACCTCTTAGACTTCTTTTTTTTTTCAAAAAAAGAATATAAATCAATTTTTTGGTATAAATCCGTTCCCTCAAAATCACATGAAACGAAGTTATCTGTTCTTGCCAGAATAAATAGGACAATTCATTTATTAAGAAAGAGTCGAGTGAATTGACAATATAACAAAAAAGCTAACCTTACAACCAAGATATAGAGTTGTTTAATAATAGATAAAAAAATTGAACAAATTTTCATTTATCAGACTTCTGTTACTGATTTACAATCCTTCCGTTTCATACTTCTGTTTTCAGAAGCGGAAAAAGATAAATAAATGGAATGCATAAGACTCCGTGAAAGAGTTATTTCATCTGTTATCGTATCAATTTTGAGTTCTTGTCAATATATGAAAGTACTCAGTGTTTTTCTTATTTCTAAAAAAGAACTAGACTACCGCGACAGTCCAAATAGTAAAAAAAAATGGCTTTAATCTGAAGAGTCCGCAATAATTCCCGAGTACGTTAGTAAGGAGAGAGATGAACCTAGAAATCATTGCACAACTTGCCGTTTTGGCATTGATAGTAGTATCAGGACCATTAGTAATTACTTTATCAGCAATAAAAAAAGGAAATTTGTAATTTCATTAAACTAGGTTACGAACTAGGTTTGTATCAAAAAAATTGTCATTTTAGAAATTGAAATTTGGACCCGCTAAAAGGGTGATTGTGATGGGGAGGGGTTACTTCCCTCTCCAGATTCAAGCCTCTTCTTTTCTTTTTGAAAATCCTTGCTAAACTTCACTTTGTTAGCATAAACAGCTTTCGTAGGATATAATTTAATTGTTGCGGGTATGGTTTAGTGGTAAAAGTGTGATTCGTTATATTTTCAACTCAACTAGTTGAGGGATCTATCAAACCGATTTTAATCCCATAAGAAAGCTTTATTTTCAGGTAGGTCCGTATACTCATAACAAATAACAAAGACTTATGATATTGAATTCCTATCGCTCCAATACCTAGACCTAGCTATTCAAAGCGATAAAGCGGGATTCATTTGAGATTCAACATTTCAAAATAAGTATTAGAGATTCTATGGATAGAGAACCAAAACATTTATTTCATCGTCACTAAGCATTAGATAAAAAAAAATCTGATTGAAAGAGTGGTGAAAGGCTCGATTCCGGTTTACTGGAATCGCCAAGATCGAAGAGGCATTTCTATCTACAACTCGGTGAAAGATGTTATCCTAAAGATTCTATCGGATGAAAATAAAGAACGAAGTAACTGAAAAGAAATTCATTTCTCCAAATCTAATATCTGTCAATTCCCTTAAATTGCATAATTAGTGGCTATAAAGAGTGAAAAAAAGTCTTTTTTTTCAGAGGGATCATCTAGAAAGTATACTGTTTCATGCATGAGGAGCTTCATGCATGAGATGCAAAATAAACTGACGTAGATGTTACGAACGGGACTCGCTCAACTTGGTGACATTCGCTTAAGAAGGAGGTATTAGAGAAAAGAAAGGAAGGCAATCTATCCTTCAACATTTTAAAAAAGTTTTTTTTTATGAAACGAGGGGGTAAAAATATCACGAACTCCTGTCTCGAACAGAGTGGTAGCCTTATCAAGAATATAAACTTCTTAATTATCTCCTTATTTCGTGAAGGAGCCGAATGAAGAGAGACCTTCAAGTTCGGTTCTGAATTAGAGATACTAAAAATATTACATAGTATCGACTATAACCCTTAGCCTTCCAAGCTACTGATGCGGGTTCGATTCCCGCTACCCGCTCATTATATGGATAATATCGACCGACTTAAATCTCCTTTCATTTATCAATTCTATTAAGCGACATTTCTGGTTGAATATCAACCAGCGACCCATCAGTCCGGCCGTTTTGTTAACAATTGGAAATGTCCGTCTGTTAATGGAACGACTGAAGCGATGGGTCCTCAATACCTTAAGTTTCGATCAACGTCCATAGTCTAATGGATAGGACAGAGGTCTTCTAAACCTTTAGTATAGGTTCAAATCCTATTGGACGTAATTACGTATATAAATGGAGGAATTTAACGGCGTAACAGACTTCGAAGCAGTTAGTAATACCCATCATGGCTTAACCTATTTATTTGTAATAATAATAAGAATTATTTGAAAAATCACTTTTATTGAAGCAGAAAAAGTTCGGTATACTCTTTAATGACTTCTTTCGGAAGAGTTTCCGCCTGTTCCGTTAGCATCTTAGTTTTACGAATAATTTCACCAAATTCCGATTTATTACTTGTTATATATTCACGTAACTGAACCAAGAATCGTTTAACTTGTTCGACCTCTAATACATCCAGGTATCCGTTAACACCAGTATAAATGGTTGCTACTTGTTCTTCCACTGATAATGGAGCGGATTGAGATTGCTTTAGCAATTCGCGCAATCTTTGACCCCTCGCTAACTGATTCTGAGTCGCCTTATCGAGATCGGAGGCAAATTGCGCAAAAGCCTCTAATTCTGCAAATTGGGCCAATTCCGGTTTGAGTTTACCAGCCACCTGTTTCATCGCTTTGATTTGGGCCGCAGAGCCTACCCTAGACACAGAAATTCCCACATTAATTGCTGGTCGAATCCCAGCGTTAAATAGATCTGCTGATAAAAATATTTATCCATCAGTAATAGAAATGACATTGGTAGGGATGTATGCTGAAACATCTCCAGCTTGAGTTTCAACAATGGGCAGGGCAGTCATACTTCCTTCGCCTAATTGAACGCTTAACTTAGCCGCTCTTTCTAAGAGACGGGAATGCAAATAGAAAACATCTCCCGGATATGCTTCTCGTCCAGGTGGTCTCCTCAATAATAGAGACATTTGCCGATAAGCCTGAGCCTGTTTAGAAAGATCGTCATAAATAATCAAAGTGTGCTGTTTTCGATACATGAAATATTCAGCTAACGCTGCTCCAGTATAAGGAGCCAGGTATTGCAAAGTAGCTGGTGAGTTAGCAGTTTCTGACACAACTATGGTGTATTCCATAGCACCGCGATCCTGAAATGTATTTACCACTTGGGCCACAGAGGAAGCCTTTTGGCCAATAGCTACGTAGACGCAAATAACATCTTGACCTTTTTGATTTAAAATGGTATCTGTCGCAACTGCCGTTTTACCCGTCTGTCTGTCTCCAATTACTAGTTCTCGTTGGCCTCGACCTATGGGAATCATAGAATCAATAGCGATGAGACCTGTTTGCAGCGGTTCATATACAGAACGTCTTGAAATAATCCCTGGGGCAGGAGATTCAATCAGTCTAGACTCAGAAGCTGAAATCTGACCCTTGCCATCAATGGGTTGGGCCAAAGCATTTACGACACGACCTAAGAAAGAATCACTAACTGGTATTTGGGCAATCTTTCCTGTTGCCCTTACAGAACCCCCTTCCTGTATAGTCAGACCATCACCCATCAGTACAGCTCCAACATTATCGGATTCCAGGTTCAAGGCAATGCCTACCGTGCCATCCTCAAATTCTACCAATTCACCAGCCATTACTTTGTTAAGACCATGAATGCGAGCGATTCCATCCCCAACTTAAGGTACGGTACCGGTATTAACAACTTCCGCTTCGGGAGCGTACCCTTCAATTTGTTTACGGATAATACTGCTAATTTCATCAGGCCGAATGTTTATTACCATTACCATCTGCTTGTTATTCCTGAAAAATGAAACCCATGGAAGGAAGTTAGTCAACTATGTCTTCCATAGCCCTGAGCAGGCCAATATGATAATCAATCATACGCAAATGTAATTCATTATCTAAACGATTATTCAAACCTTCTAAAGCTCTTTCGGAAGCAAGACGAGAGACTCGCTGCCGAACCTGCTCAATGGCTCGTTGCTTCTCAAAACGAATAGTAAAATTCTTACTCTCCTCCAATCTTTTTAAATCTTCATCTGCTGCATTAACGAGATCCCGCTTTTCTCTCTCCATTTGCGACAGACCATTCACGCGAATTTCATCGGCTTTAAGTCCCGCTTGTCGTAAACGATTCTTAGCTTTTTCAAGTTTGTCCGTAGCTTCTTTGTATCGTTCTTCGGCGTCACGAATAGTATTGAGGATTGTTTTTTCACGATTCTCCAATAAGTTGATCAATGAAGGTAGATTATATACCTCTGATTCTCGAAGATCTACGACCTCTTCCCAAACCGAACACGGATCTTTCGACTCATTCGGCTTTCCCGCCCAGATCACCCGATTAGACGAAGAATCAGGTGTCGATAGGGCCTGCCACCTACATATCTTTTTCTTCATTTCGTTTTTTCCATCTCGAACCAGACGGCGGTACGGAAATGGACATACGTAAGGAAAAAACAGAACTAATTGAGGGCTCTCTCAAATAATAGGGTTACTATCGGTAAAGTCACTTCTTCCAAATAATACTTTTTATACACTATGAATAAATAGGTCATTATTCTTTGAAATGGAATAAGATTTAGTTATTCCTGTCCGATCTAATATTGAATTATTTGACATTTATAGAAATAAAATTCCTTCCGATATGAGTGTTATATACCAAATGGATCTTTAACCTTGCTTCGGAATATTTGCATGGTTAGAGGAAGAAAACCCTATGTATTGCATATACTTTAAATGTTTCTGACCATATCGATAACATTTCCGAATCAGTCGAGAGAAAAAATGCAAAATTCCAATCGGTTGTACGAAATGCTCTGGTTCTTGCGTAATACCAAGTCATTCGCAAGTAATTCGTCGGGTTTTTACATCGCTTCTTGGATGTAACTGGAATAATCCGGTTGTTTTACTTGAATACGTGACTCGCACACACTCCCTTTCCAAAATGGAGTAATACACCTAGGACTAGAATCAAGTTAATCAAATTTATATCCAAAATATTGCTATTCAAACCGAAATTTCCAGCTAAGGTCCAATAGCTGGAAAAAGGATTGATGTTGCCTAAACTTCTCATATCTTCTGTCCTCCAAAAAGATTATACAAATTGTATGTAATTTTAAGTTAAGTCTAGATTGCTATAAAATCACAAATTCAAATAAGGATTTTGTAAAAGACGAAAAAGAGGAAATACTAATAATAGTTGGTAAAAAAAGAAACTGCCTCGGTCTGACCCTATCCCCCCGTCCCCCTTTCCAGAGGAGTAAACAAATACTTAATTATCTAAGTTATTTGTTTCTAACTAACAATTTAGAAAAAGGTTAATGTTAATATAGTGATAATAAGAGGGGGGTCAGTTGCTATTACGCCCTTCCCCGTCCCTCAAAGCTCCTCCTGTTTGACAGAAATGAAACGGAATCAGACAAAGGGATTTGCAGATGATAATGCCGAAGCTACAACTAATCCATAAATTGTCAAAGCTTCCATAAAAGCCAAACTCAGTAATAAAGTACCTCGAATCTTACCTTCTGCTTCTGGTTGTCGCGCAATACCCTCTACTGCTTGACCCGCGGCGGTTCCTTGTCCGACACCGGGACCGATAGAAGCGAGGCCTACAGCTGATCCAGCAGCAATAACGGAAGCAGCAGAAATCAAAGGGTTCGTATTAATATCCTCCTATGTCATGATTTGAGTAATCCCAGCGGCGCTAAAACTTCTTTTGATTTATAATTAAACTATTGATTCTACAAAAATACAATGAATTAAAGGGATGAATCAGCTCCCAACCGTTCCATCTTACTAAAAAGATTGGGAATAGTCAATTGATACTGTTTCCATAAGATAAGAATCTTTATTTTTTTCCCAACACTTTTTTGATTTGACTTTCCACCGGATAATTTGTAAAAAAGACAAATAATTGAGGTTCAGTGTTTATTTGTAATTCTAGAAATGGGGGATCCATAACATGACCCTAGATCAACTTTTTGTAGTCTCATTATACAGGCATTGTTGGAATCTACTATCACTGATTTCGGTGGAAGCAAAAAATAATTACCATGAATTGGTTACAGAACATATCGTAAGTTTTTATTCATTATTATTTATATAACGAATATACTAAAATTAAGTGATAAGGTTGAAAATGGTCTTCGCCTCTATCGCCCCCCCCCTTAGTAGATAAATGAGGGAGAAAAAAGAGGGAAGAAGTAAGAATAAAATCCACTGCATCATTATAATAGGACAAAAACTGTTTTTACTATTCCGGGAGTTTAATGAATGGAACCAATTACCAATTAAGTATCATAATATCAAGATAGATTTTAACTGAACAAGAATTTGGCTAATGATGACCCTCCATGGATTCCCCTATATAGGCTGCCGCGGGAGTTGCAAAAATCAAAGCTTGGATCGCACTTGTGAACAATCCTAAAAGCATCATAGGGACGGGAACAATTGAAGGTACCAGAGAAACGAGAACAGCTACTACTAATTCATCCGCTAATATGTTTCCGAATAGACGAAAACTGAGCGATAAGGGTTTAGTGAAATCTTCTAAAATATTGATGGGTAGCAATACCGGAGTCGGCTGTATGTACTTACCAAAATAACTGAGACCTCTTTTGTGCAAACCCGCATAAAAATAAGCTATTGATGTAAGCAAGGCTAACGCAACAGTGGTATTAATATCATTCGTGGGTGCGGCCAACTCTCCATGTGGTAATTGAATGATCCGCCAGGGGAATAAAGCACCTGACCAGTTCGATACAAAAATAAATAGAAACATTGTTCCAATGAACGGAACCCAGGGACGATATTCCTCCTCTCCCATTTGGGTCCTAGTTAAATCTCTAATAAATTCAAGAACATACTCAATAAAGTTTTGAGTGCCGGTCGGTACAGGTCGCAAATCACGAGTAGCTACAATAGATAGACCTAATAGAATAGCAATTACTACCCAAGAAGTTAAAAGAACCTGTGCATGAACTTGAAAATCTCCTACTTGCCAGTAAAAGTGTTGACCGACTTCCACGCTTGATATTTGGTACAGATCATCCATTTTATTAATCACTCGTTCGATATCCGTATTACCTCCTTCCCAAAAATTAGTTGAATTGGGAATATACTTTAATAAAAAATCTTAATTATTTGCTAAAATACAGATTTTGGGCCTATGAACAAATCGGATACTATTTGATTCCTTGAGATAAAAAGTTAATTAATTTATTCCAAAATATTAGAATATTTTCTAGTTCTACTCTCCATCAATCCTGAAAGTTCCAAATTGGAACGACCTTCGCAAATAGCTAATGTTAATTTGTCCAATATCCATCGGATGGAAGATCGGGCATCGTCATTACCTGGAATAGGGATGTCCGTGAGGTCCGGGTCACAATCAGTATCGACGACACAAATTGTTGGGATACCTAAAATAAGACATTCCTGAAGAGCAGTTGATTGTTCGTGTTGATCAGTAATTATTACAATATCAGGTAAATCTGACATATATTGAATGCCGCTTAAATATTTTCTTAATCGAAGTAGTTGTCTTTTCAAAATTGCTGCTTCTTTCTTTGGAAGTCGATCAAACTCTCCTGTATCTTCCCCGTTTTGCAAGAGTTAGAATCTCCGAAGACGTGTTTCTGTTGTGGACCAATTCGTTGACATACCACCTAGCCACTTTTCATTAACATAATGACATCGAGAGATTTTTGCGGCCGATGCCACTAGATCAGCTACTTGATATTTTGCACCTACTGACAAAGATTCTTTTCCCTCCGTTGCTGCGTTGAAAACGAAATTGCAGGCTTCGTATAAAAGACGAGCTGTCTGAGTCGGATCAGTAATATGAACACCCCTTCGTTCTGTAAATATATAAGGTGACATTTTTGGATTCCACTTATGAGTCTGGTGACCGAAATGAACCCCCGCTCCCATCATACCTTCCAGATCAATATCCCAATTTTTTTGTCGCATCTTTTCCCCAAATATGAAAAATTTCGAATTGATTCTATTTTAGCCGGAGTTGCAAGATCATTACAATCTATTATTCAAAATTGTTGATGAAACCTTTTGAAACAACTTATGTTTATTTTTTTTTGTTCTTTTTAGTTTATAAACTAAAAATATCAATTGTCAGTATCAGTGCCAGAGGAGATATGTTTTAACCCTTCGTGAATTACAGGTTTGTACCGAAAACTCGGGTCTACTTCATAATTGGGGAGAATACTTCTATCTGTGTTAAAAATATCGATAGTTTTCGCAGTAACAAGTAGCTCCCTTTGTTTCTTCACATTTCTTTTATGAAAAATTTCTTGACTACCGGTTCCGATGGGAACCACATCCCCAAGAATAACATTTTCTTTTAATCCCTTTAGCCAATCAGTCCGACCCCGGGGAGCGGCTCTGGCCGGTACTCGAGTAGTCTCTTGAAAACTCGCCTCTGATAAAAAACTAGTAGTATTGAGAGATGCTTTTGTCATTCCCAACACAATAGGTTCATATGCAATAGATTTTTTTAGCAAGCGATTTATTCGTTGTGCCTGTGACGGTCCAATAAGCTCTCCGGGCAAAAAAACATTAGTTACTCCATCCTCCAATGATATTACTTTTGATGTCAATTGTCGAATGATAATCTCTATGTGTTTATCAGATACCTGTACTCCTTAAGATCCATAAACCTTTCAAATTTGATCGATCAAAACTGATTGGCAATGTTCCATACTTGCTCCGGCACCTAAAACATGACTCCATAAATGACCAATTAATCTGAAAATACCCTTACTCCATCTCTCAAAAACATATTCAATTCTTGTTGGAATGGAACCGATCGAACGAGATTCCAACGGCTGTTCCACCTTCGGCGAACCCTGAATAGTGTCTCCAGACCTCAATCTATCATATGGTAATGTTATTGACGTATCTCCCTCCCCGATGACATCTCCAGTATCTTTGTGGATAGTTGTTCCTTGATTGGCTGAATAAGGCTTACCTGTTCTGATAAATAAATATTCTTTGTGAATGGCTACAACTTGACCCGATTGAGGACAAGTATTATCGTTGAAAAGATATCGATTTTCGCCAATCAATAGACCGAGTTTAATCGATGCAATGTTTTTAAAAAAAGCATGTGATAAGAGGAAATTCCGTTTGTTGAATAAGTATCTTCTAGAACTAGAAGTTGAATAATATTTGATAACTCGTTCGTTTTCATCAATTGAATACCAATTTTTATGTTCTGACGCATGTGTCAAATCATCAACAAGATAGTTAGGTACCTTGCCAACCGGGGCAAAGTTGGAATGAAGGTGAAACAAATGAATAGGGAGGCTCAGGAATTGACCTAGCAGACCCAAATCCTCATTCTTTTTCGGACTAAAAATAAGATCAAATTCTTCAATATCTAATAATCTTAATCTTATTTTTAATAATGCCAAATAATTTTTACATTTGGCACTATTTTCCCCGGTCGAGATAGAATCTTTAACCGTTTCTTTATGGTTTGTAGCAGTATTACACAAAATGTTACGAAAAAGATTGAACGGTGACAATATGAGAAAAGATGCACCTCGTTCAAATACTGAGTGAATCGTGCTTTGATACTTGACGAGTAATCCATTACGATTGAATAGATCAGAACGCATGGGAGAATAATTATCCGGAAGGACTAGTTGTTCAAAGATATTAGAATCTCCTAGCATAGTAGGCAATATGTGTGACGAGCCAATTTGTAGAAACGTATTGGAAAAAGCATACGTCACTACATTAGTAAGAGACACGTAAGCTCTTTCCCTAAAAGAAAAGTGAGAGAGATGTTCTCGCCAATTAACAACTAAACAAGTTTGAACCAATTGAGTACTTGTTTTTTCATTGCTTATTTTTACGTATTCATCATTTCCATAAAGAACATATGTAAAAGATTGGGGTTCCGCACATTTCGATGTTTCAGGTGTCTCACGGGGATAACGCGTCTGCACTGATGAATCATCAGATATCTTGTATTCTACAACTGGTCGTACCAATACAGAAGTTTTTCCTCTTCGTGATGTAACCAATCGAAGACATATCCAATTTTCAGATTTGAGATCGCTAAAAGTGTTATCTCCTGGTGGTAAAAGAGTATCTTTTTCTTTAGATAGATTAGTTATTTCTTCCGTATTTTTAGGGTGGTGGATATATCCTGGTAAAATTCTTGTTTCGGTACTGCTCTGTATCTTTCTAATCCGAACCGATCCGGATACCTGACTAATAATATTAGGAGTTAACCGTGTGCCTTCTTCGACAAAACTATTATTCATAACATACACAGATGAGAGGGGGTCTTGAGTGGCATATAACTCTTCAGGAATTAAGAAGGAATTGCCCCTTTTGATGACTCTATAGCGTGATCGAGGAAAAGAAGCATTTGACGTTTCATAACCAGAAACATATTTCATTTCGTCGATTGGTTCAACTCGTATTGTTCCATATTTAAGAACTCCCGATACGTTAGTTCGGTGCTCGTAGCTCTCAAAAATAGCAAGAATCTTTTTCCTATTTAGAATACTGTTATTACCAAGTAAATGCAGATTCGTATTTGTAAGAAACGATTCGTCATTATCCCTTTCCCAGTTCAGTGACGAAAAAGATCTGTCTCCTTCCTCACCGCGATTTGCTACGAAACCAGAAACGACAAAAGTAGATGCTAGGGAGTTGAACCAATTCGGAAAACATTTGAAACTAGTTTCAATTTTTTGTACATGCAAATTTTTACTAGGAATTTGTTGACCCATCTCAATAACAAGTTGTCCCATTTTGGAACAATCTTGCTTACCTACCTCCAAGTAAGATCTTGCATTGATTTTATCTTGATCCTGGTGGAATAAATAATTTCTATCGGAATCATTAAAAGTTCCCGAAAAAATCCGTATGTGACCCGTATCACGTACAACATGAATCGTCTCATTGACGCGTTTGTGGGAATGACACACAAGTCTGCTCCAATGCATCTCTCCTTCTAAATTTGGATAAATAGATTTTTGGATACGTTCTTTTAAGGGAAATTCTTTAGCTCATACTTCTGCAATGATTTGTTGCGATTCAACATACTGATTATTCCGAATCATGAGAAGACTCCGTGCCGGAATAACAATATTGTTTGTATCATTCAAACTTTTGATAAGGATAGATAATTCATTCCAACACATCCAAGCGGGATGTCCGTGTCGTGTACGTGTAGGACACACCGATCCCTCGTCGAAGTTGACAAGTCCATTAAATGGGGTTCGTACGTACTCGGCAATATCACCCGTGAACACCCCCCCTGTATGAAAAGTTCTTGATGTTGATTGTGTCCCTGGTTCTCCAATCGATTGGCCGGCAATAATTCCTACAGCTTCTCCCAATTCAACTAAATCATGATGGGCTAGGCTCCAACCATGACACAACTGACAAATCCAAAAAATAGTTCTGCATGTTGAAGGAGGTCTTATATGTATTGGTTGTATTGCACTCACCAAATCGCTAGCGAGCTTATCATCAATATCTTGGTTGCGTGCAGCAACACATCTTTTATTCAAATAGGCATTGTCTGCCAAAACACGTCCAACTAGTCTCTGTTATGATACCGTTCATATAGATTCTCTTCGTCCTTCAATTATGTTTCGAGCAATACTTTTGATAGTTCCACAATCTTTTTCTCGTACAACAATATGTTGAGCTACTTCGACGAGCCTACGTGTAAGATATCCAGCATCGGATGTTCGTACCGCGGTGTCTACAACTCCTTTGCGAGCCCCATAACAAGAAATAATATATTCCGTCAAAGATAAACCCTCGCGTAAATTTCTCCGGATAGGTAAATCAATAACTTGTCCTCGTGGATCGGACATTGGTCCCCTCATACCAAGTAATTGATGAACTTGAGATATACTTCCTCGGGCTCCTGAGAAGGACATCATATGAACAGGATTAAGTGGATCGATCATTCTGAAACTTGGATTCATTTCCCGCTTCAGACACTCGCTCGTGGCGTACCAAGCTTCGATTGATTGACGTAATTTTTCCACAGCATGTAAACTACCATAACGGTGGTACTGATCCGGGACATAACCTTGTCTTTCTGCATCTTATACAAGCCATCCTTTGAAAGGTACTGTTGAAAGATCATCAATGCCTGATGAAACAGATGCTTTTGTAGCTTGTTGAAAACCCAAAATCTTTATTTGATCCAAGATATTTGTTGCATATGCGATTCCGAAATGAACAGTTAACTTGCTGATAAGTTGTCTCACCGCAGTCTTATCCATCGTCTTATTATAAAACGGTAATTCAACTTGATCTGCCGTTGCAAAAACCTCAACTTTGTTTATCCCATAAACACGATTAACTAACAAATTCCAATTAGTTGTTGTATGTGTCATAAACTTACTCAGTTTTCCTTATTTCATTTTACAAAATTGAATAATTGTTCAAATAGTGTCGCTTCAATCTGGTCAAATCTGAGCCAAAAGAGATTTCGAAATCCCTTGCATTGCCTCTCGTAATTGTTGATTAAATACGATACGACCAGCTGTTGTAAGGATATATATGCTAAGCGTGCCGCCCTCTCTGCACCTCCTTACATGACAATCATCATAAAAGTGGAATGAGATTCCTGAAGATTCGTATTGGGATTCGATCGGAAATTCGCGATTTTTTGAACCAATCAAAAGCATTTCGGTTCCCCACCGAAGCCACAAGGGACTATAAAGATCAATTTGTTTTGTTTATTTAGCCTTAAGCACATCGTCGTGACTTACGAAACACGGTATCTTTAGGTGGAACTGAAAACCGTCGCTAAGAGAAGACCCATTTCCATAAATACCTTGTTTATTATCAATAGTTGGTACATAAAGCCCGAGAAGCATATCTTGAGTTGGTACAGAAATTGGATCTCCCGTGGCGGGAGATAATAGATTAGTATGTGAAAACATTAAAGAACGAGCCTCAGTCTGAGCTTCTAAAGACAGAGGTACATGGACAGCCATTTGATCCCCGTCGGAATCTGCATTGAACCCCCCACAAACCAATGGATGTAAGCGAATGGCACGCCCTTCTATCAAAATAGGTTGAAACGCTTGAATGCCTAATCTGTGTAGCGTAGGTGCTCGATTCGACAGTATGGGATGACCCTGCATAACTTCCCGAAGAACCTTCCAAATAATAGGTTCTTTCTTACGAATCATATTCTTAGCAGCTCGCAAGTTGCAAGCAAGATGCCGTCCGATCAGATTACGAATCACAAATGCTTGAAAGAGTTCTATCGACAATTCGCGGGGTAATCCACATTGGTGTAATAAGAGGGATGGACCTACCACAATAACGGAACGACCTGAATAATCGACCCGCTTCCCGAGCAAATTTCCGCGAAATCGCCCCTCTTTTCCTTCAATCACTTCTGAAAAAGACTTGTAGGGTCTGTTATTGACATCTCTCATTGGTTGCCCACGCGTGCCATTATCAATAAGGGCATCTACAGCTTCTTGAATAAGTCTTTTTTGACATACCATTAATCCTTCCGGAGTGGACTCACTTTCAGATAGAAAATCAATAAGAGTATTGTTTCGATAAATGATCTTTCTATAAAGTTCATTCAAATCAGAAGTAATTAATTCGCCTTCGTATAGTTCAACAATTGGTCTCAATTCCGGTGGAAGCACTGGCAAAAAATATAATACCATCCATTCCGGTTTTATATTTGTCTGCAAAAAATCCTTAGCTAATTTCATTCGTCTGACTAGAAGATCCTTTCTTCTTTGAATCGTGCGATCCTCCCATTCATTTTCGGTAGATCCCTGTTTTGCTAATACTTGCCATTCGGAATATGCGAAATCTATTATATTTTGTAAATTTAAGCTAGCTAATTGCTTTTTTATAGCATCCCCTCCAGTAGCTATTTCTCGTTCCTGAAGAATATCAAAGTTTCGAGTAGAAAAAAAGACCGGAAGAACGTTTCCCCACGGCCGATCCTCGTAATTAAACGAACCTCGCAATCGTAACAAAGTGGGTTTTTCACCTACAGGCCTAGCAAGAGAAAGATTGGGATAGGTTGAGCAAGCCCCCCCCCTTTAGAGTCGGACATGAAGATTTCTCCTCATCCGGCTCAAGTAACTACCTTCAACTCCGAATTGTAATAGATGGTTGAAGCGTCAAAAATCCACCTATTCAGAATTGCGTAATTGCCCACCACTCAAGTCATAAATTTGAAAGATTTCTTTCCCGAGTAGTCTTATTCATCTTATCGTTAGTAGTCTAATACAAATACTTTTTATTTGTCAGTCAAGAACCAAAAATGAGAATAATTTACTTGTTCCTAATCCAATTATTTGTTTTTTCTTTGGGTTTCCACTCTGCTCCGACGGTTACCGCAATATCTGAAACCTATTTGCGATGAATAGGTTTTCGCAACCGTATTTTCCTCATTAATTTTTTAGAGTTCGGATAAAAACTCCTTTAATAAATAGTTGACTATTTTTTTTAGTAATCACAGAAATGAGTATCACTGATAGAATAATGACTAATTTTATAACGAAGCCTGATTAATAATTTACTAAATAGAAATTGACCCTAGATAGGACTTCCCCTTCTTCTGTTTGATTTCGTTTAATTCGTGTTTAAACAGATCTGACTATATATATATATATATATATACATACATATACATATCTTTTTTTATACCGAGCTACATGGTACTTTTGTCCATGGTAAACGTGGTACACATGTCGGAATTTGGGGCATCCCATCCTCATATGGAATAACAGATTAAAATCAATCTGTAATAATCGGTTTGTATAGCCAAGTCACACATCGCAATATACTAGGCTTTCTAATTCCTTAAGAGGTTGAGCTAGAAGATTCGCAATGTAACTGGGGATTCTTTTTAAAAACCATACATGGGTTACTGGACATGCCAGTTTGATGTATCCCATTCGGTATCTCCGGACTCGAGAATCGGTGAATTCGACTTCACAATGTTTACAAAAATTGGGATATTCTTTTTCATTATCGATAGATCGGTAATTTCCGCAGGCACACACTCCGCTTCTTGTAGGACCAAATATTCTTTCGCAAAACGAACCATCTCTTTCTGGCTTATGGGTCTTGTAATGCAGTGTATAAGGTTGATTAACTTGTCCAACGATTGCTCCGTTGGGTAATTCTCTCTCAGCCCAACTACGGATCTGTTCCGGAGAAGCAAGTTCAATACGAAGTTGTTGATAATTATTCCTATGAATCATAATATGAAAATTTCCAATTTTTTTATGTTTTGTCAAATTTCCCTGCTCTTTCTCCTTAAATCTTCTTCGAATATCAATTTATAATTCAAATTCAAACCCATGGATCGTAATTCTCGAACTAGCAATCGAAACGATTCTGGAACCGTGTCCGGCTTAGGCACGGGCTTTCCGGTCATAATGGCACCAAGCACTCGATAACGAGCTTGAATATGATCGGATTTGGTGGTAAGCATTTCCTGTAGCGTATAGGATACACCGAAACCTTCTAGGGCCCAAACTTCCATCTCTCCCACTCGTTGCCCCCCCCGTCTAGATCTCCCTTTAAGGGGTTGTTGCGTAACGAGTGCATAGGGTCCACTGGATCGTGCATGAATCTTATCATCAACTTGATGAATTAATTTCATTATATAAGCCTTTCCAATCGTGACTGGTTGCTCGGAAGCATCACCTGTTCTGCCATCAATTAACCGGCTTTTTCCAGGATGTTCCGGTTCAAACAACCATGGGTTATATGTGTCTGTACTTGCCCTACAAAGTTCTGAAAAAACTAATTTTCTAGAAGCTTCCCGCTCATATCTTTCGTCAAAAGGTGTTATTCTATAATGCATATTTAGGAAATCTCCTGCCAGCCCAAGTAAGCATTCAAAAATCTGTCCTACATTCATTCGTGAAGGCACTCCCAAAGGACTTAGTATCATATCAACTGGTGTACCGTCTTGCAGGTGAGGCATCTCCTGCCTGGGTAATATCTTTGCCACAATCCCTTTATTCCCATGTCTGCCAGCTATTTTATCACCCACTTGGATTTTACGTTTTTGCAAAATATATATATGAATAATCTCTGAATCATTCATAGTATCATCGTCGGGATAGACCCACCTCACGTCGATAACCCGGCCCCTTCCACCAATAGGAACTCTTAAACAACTTTCTCGCGCGTTTGCTAATTGGATACCGAAAATAGCTTGTAACAATTTTCCCTCCGGAGCGCGTGATGAGCCTTCCCCTTCTTGGGGGGTTAATTTACCTACTAACACATCTCCTGCCTCTACCCAAGAGCCTGGTTTTACAAGACCGTTATTGTCCGAATGACGAAGTGCGTAACTATCCAATTGAGGTATTTCCCTAGTAACTCTTTCGCTACCCTGATTTGTTGCACGAATCTCCAATTCATATCTCTCGATATGAAAAGATGTATAAATATCTTCATAAATTAGACGTTCACTAATCAATACTGCATCTTCAAAATTGTATCCTTCCCACGGCATATAAGCGACTAATATGTTTCTACCCAAGGCTAATTCTCCCCCAACAGTTGCTGTTCCATCCGCTACAACTTCTCCACATTTCAAAAAATCTCCTTCACCAACTATAGATTTTTGATGCCTGCAAGTATTACTATTGGACCGCTCATATAATTTTAATTGAATGTCAACAATTTCTTTATCCCTGGAAGAATATGAAATCCGACTACCTTCGATGTATTTAACTCGTCCTTCTCGTTCGGATACAGCTACGCTTCCTGAATCCAAGGCTACCTGACCTTCCAATCCAGTCCCTACAATGCACCTTTCGGGCTTAAATAATGGAACTGCTTGACGCTGCATAGTAGAACCCATCAAAGCACGGTTTGCATCATTATGTTCAATAAAAGGAATGAGAGAGGCTCCGATCGAAAAATTGTGTAGGGGGTGAGTACTGCGGAAGCCTACCTGTTCCCACATAACGGTTAAAAATTCTTGTCGATAACGAACTGGTATAAATTCTTTTTCCCGAGTTCTCCATTCCGATATTAATAAATTTCCAGTTGCTACCTGATAATAATCATCTTCACCAGATGATAAATCAACTACTTGTTTTCCTCGATAAAAATCGGACATTTTAAGCAAGGGGCTCTGTAAAGATCCAGACTTGTTAACTTTTGCAAAAGTGGCTAATGATGAGATAAGTCCGGCATTCATACCTTCAGATGTTTCAATTGGACAAATACGTCCGTAGTGACTGAAGTGAATATCTCGGGCCTGAAAACTGGCAGTTCGCCGTGTTAATCCTCCGGGGCCTAAAGCACTTAATCTTCGTTTATGAACCATTTCGGCTAAAGGATTGGTTTGATCTAAGAATTGCGACAAGGGGTGCGAACCAAAAAATTCTTTGAAGGTTATTATTAATGGGACAGACGTTATTAACCCCCTAGGGGTTACTGGCCGTTTGCGCCTGACAGCTTTACGAATATTTTGTCGTACTGAATTCTCCAAACGATTTAGAGCTAATCTTGACTGTTCTTGTAAAAGATCTGCTATAGACCGAATACGGCGATTCTTCAAATGATCTAGATCGTCAAGGTTTCCCATCCCGTAACTTATTTCGATCAAGTAATCTGCAGCTATTAATAAATCTTGGGGTAGTAAGAAATGTTCTGTTTCAGGTACATCAAGATTGAGTTTGATGTTTAGATTCCGTCTACCGATTCGTCCCAAGTCGCATCTCTGTTGAAAAAATCTCTTCTCTAATTCCTTAAATATGGATTCTGAAGAGACAGAATCGACGTCTGCATTAGGATACAAATTCTTATAAAGTTCTACCAGAGCATCCTCTGACGATTGAACAGTTCCTTTTTGTTTTTCTAATAAATTTAAAAAAATCTTGGGGTAACGGACATTCCGTAAAATATCTCTTTCATTGAGTCCCATAGCTAATAGTAGAATCAAAATAGATACTTTTCGTTTCCTACTGATACGGACCCGTATTCCATCTCTTTTATCTATTTCTGATTTGAATCTCCCTCCCCAATCCGGGATTATAGTACTGGTATATGCAGAAACTCCTTTATGATCTGATTCACGATTATGATGAATACCGGGACTCCTCAATACTTGATTGATTGGGACTCTAGCAATTCCGTTAATAACGAACGTTCCTTGGGGATTCATCCAAGGGATAGATCCAAGACGTACAGTCTCTTCCTGTATCAATTTATTTTTTTTCCAAGTCAATTAAGCTGGTACATACGAATCGGATGAATATGTAATACATTGATACACGGCATCGCTTTCCCTCCCCGACGGTCTTGACCATTGGTACTGTTCACTAATCGATCAAGATTCAACTTCCTTATCTGTATCTTCAATCTCCGGAAAGTTATTAGGTTCTTCAAACAATTTTTCATGAACAAAACGATTAAATCCTTGGATTTGGATTTTTCCCAGTTCTGGTGGTACAGACATCTTTCTATCCCCCAATATTATATCGAGATTGTTTCTTCACGCATAGATTCTATTCCATTTATTTCGCTTAATCACTCTATAGTTATTTCTTTTCTCGCAGCATTTTTTTTCAGTGTAACCCCCCCTCCCTTCATACTACATGTAAAAAGAGATAAAAAAAGAGGCGTGTTTTATGAAAAGTCATATATTTTGTAGAATTCAGAGAATTCTTTTTGGAAAAAACATTTGATGACAAAATCGTGAAAAAAAGAAACCTATCGAAAATATTATAACAATATTGCAAGTGGTTCGAAAAGAGAAGAAAAAAGAGTACTAAATAGTAATAAGTTTTTCTGTGTCAATAGCTGAAGCAAAGAGCTAGTATAAATGCATCTGAGACAGCTGAGATAATTATTTTTTATGACTCCAGACATAGCTTATATATTGGATTGCTATCTAAAAAATAAAAACAATTTTTACAACGAAATACTTAGATACTAGTTATTTATTTCATTTTGAGTGAATGTATTTTTATCCGCGAAATCGAGCCCTAATACTTATAAATTAACATTGATATAAGTATAAACCGTTAGGAAATTATCCCACTATAATAGTGATTACAACATAAGCGCGAGGTGTAGTGATTTCACCATTTTTTCTTTAATTTTACTATATATAAATAATAATTAAAATTAACAATAATTCTGGTTTTTTTTTTATAAAATGTGAACGAATTCCATAATGTAATTAACTAATTGATTTTTTTTTATTGCCCGCATAATCGGGCATTGTTTCAGTCAGTTAAATTAGCCTTAGCAAGCGATGTCCGATTTTCCCAGATTGCTAAGACTTAACCTAAAGGTGTAAGACGATTCTAGAACCGATGATATTCCGTATAAAGTCGAGATTTATGCACCAATTCTTTCACTGTTAAATGACTCTCTTATTAAATTTATTTGTAAAGGAAGGAAATCTCCGACAAATCGGGTCACTCATCTTGGATATAGCGGAAACAAGCACATTTATAACTAGTCTATTTCTGTCGCTAAAAAATTGTGATATGTTAATTTTGTAAGAAAAACCATTAGTGAGTAAAAAAGTACTACTTTAGCCAAAAGCCAAAAGAATCTTCAGTTCAAATGTAATAACTAAAACTAAAGAGTTTATACAACCCAATTTGTCGGACAATTTATTTGAAAAAGATTTCACTAATTAGGAGATTCAAAACCTGTCTGTTCTAGTCATTCATTTTTTTTAATAATTAATATGAAAATTTGAACAAAATGACCAATTTAATAGAGTCGTTTGTTTGGGCAGTCGCTCCACCTACGAATTGAGGATTTCTAGTACGCAATTGACAAAGTTTCAAATAGATTTTTGAAAACCAGTTTTATTGAGACTCGTCATCTCTCTGTTTAGCACATTTAGAAAAAAAACAAAATAATCTAATAAATACTGTACAATCATTTTTCAATTGACAATCGTTAGGGTAATCAATGTACGGGAAAAGCGCCGACTTACTTGCAAATCTTTCTTCCAAATGATATAATTTCAATCATGTTGATTAATTATGCTTCTTAGTCTGTTTTAATTCTCGCACTTTACCCTTAATTATTACACAAATCTCAATGAAATTAGAGAAGGGGCGACATAGTCAAGTGGTAAGACAGAGGATTGCAAATCCTTCACTCCCCAGTTCGAATCTGGGTGTCGCCTAATTGGCGTCATTTTAAAGTCTGGGATTGACTCTCGTGCATGACCGAGGTGGACACAGATCGAGATGCTCCATAGATATGTTATGGCCTGTCACGCTTAATGTATCTGGGCATCACACGAATAGGCAATCCCAACTTTTATTCTATCATGATTCAGAAATGAGAAGTGCAAAATGAAATGTATTTAAGTTTAAAATTCAGTAACATTAAAAAAGTGGATAACAAATGTCTCCAATATCGGCCTTTCCTTCTCAATTACTCGATCGGATACAATGTGATCTACAAGCCAGTTCAATATGACTTTGATCTCGGTTTGTGTTCACTTCTATAAAAACCCGGGCAGGTACATCTACTTAAATTCTTTTTTTATTTCTCAAGACATATTGATAGATAAATAGCTTATGATGTTAGAATAGATTTGTGTGCACTATGCACACAAGTCTATCTACTTATATCTATATCCATTTATATAGAAATAGCTATATAAATAGAAAGATTTATTGGTAAAGGCAAATGGCTGGGAGTTAAAAGTATGGATGTGATTAGTATAGCTTGGGCTGCTTTGATGGTAATTTCTACATTCTCGTTGTCACTTGTAGTTTGGGGAAGAAGCGGTTTATAGCGAATGACTAATAATATGATTTATAGTGTGGGGGAGTCAACTCGTTGTGTCAACGAGTCACATCTCCCTTTCTTTCTTTAATTCACTTCGTTTTTTTTTGAAACATATGTGGTGTAAACAATTTCCTTCCATTTTAAATCAAAAAATTGAATTTTTTTTGAATTTATCTTCAAATCTATATGGAAGTTGTCTTCATCATCAATAATTAAATCTTTTTGTATAGATTGGCTATTGCTGAGTTTCCGCCAGTCAATCCTATCAAATGATATTATTTTTTGCTTACGCAGTTGCAGATTTTCAATTATGAGAAACGCCGTGGTTCCTCCCAAAAGCGTTTCGGACAGCAGCAAGATAGGATCCAAACGCCAACCTTGAAACACGAGAACCCCCCCACATAACAATCCAATGGAAGAAATAAAAGAATCATAATATTGGGATAGATTGGAGATTTATGGATCCGTTCGTACTCCCCCCCCCTAAAAACCATATATGATTCTTTCGTATCATTATGGCTTCTGCAAAATGATGAGTTGTTAAAAGACTCCATTTTTCACTTGTAATCCATGTCAGTTTTTTCTATCAAACTTTTTGGATACTCTTTTACCGGAACGAACTGATAATTGACTAGTTAACTTTTTTTTGGATAGCAATGGAATTTAATAGCTATTATCCTCTCTCCTCTAGATACATCTTTAACTAGTTAAGTCATTCTCCGATCCGTATTATTCTTTAAAAAAAACCCGATCTTTCTATTCCATATAAAACGAAAATCCGGTTTATTCAATTGCAAAAATGACTATCTTTAGACTCACGTTAAACCCCATTGGACATTATCCATGTATGTAGATTTATTAGGTACAGATACCTGTGTTTAAATACAGCACAGGAAACTCATTTTTGTACGGATTTCTCTCTCAGAGGAAGCAAACCCGAACCAAAAATATCTTATAAATTAAAAGGAGAAGATTTTTTTAACCAGATTCAACAAATCTTCATCGGTTTGTGAGATATAAAAAACATGTTGAATTGATTTAGTCATAGATTACTATTTTTTTACCATTATTATCAAATAATCGAGTTTCACACCTTCTTTTTTTTTGAGAAAGATATGTTGAGTACAAGATAAGTAGTATGCGGGTACTTTTGAGATCACACCTCTAGATACATTAGGTTCCCTTTTTCCGAGAGCGTACAGAAATATACCCGTTGCCATTGACCCAATTCCCACCGCTGCACCGGGACCCAATTCCATATGAATCATGAATAAGAGAATAGATGAAAGGCTAATAAATCGATATATTGATGGATAGACGTCTAGGTCCTCCCCACCCATCCACATATAAAAGAATAAGGCGGGGAAGTCAAATTACGTGGAAAACTGGATGGGTAGCAGATCAATACACATAAATCAAGATATGTGATTTGATATAGGATAGAATGATAAGAACTATTTGATTTGGGTTGAAATAAACTATGCGGTATTGATCTTAGTCATTAACCAAGATGGAACGTGAAACAGAGGGTCGTTTGTATTTTGCTAGAGATTACTAAATCGGTAAATTCCGGGTTACAACGTATTTCCTTGTTTATTTTGCAACCGGTACAAGCATCCCCCCCCGGGGGGGAACAATAATTTTATTTTTGAATAAATTCGTTAATTGTTTTGCGCGGCTGTTCGAATATAAAGAATAAGCAAAAAAGCTGTAGGGATTAAAATAGAAAGTGCGGTGGCCAAGAATGCGGGAATATTCACTTCCGTATCAATAGTTTGATTCAATTAAGGAATAAATGGAGTTCCCCGGTTGGGAATAACTCATGGACTCTATTAGAAATCATTGATTAATAATCATTTGTATAAAAAGATAAAAAAACAGATAAATTATTTTTTATCCAGGGATTAAAATAGCTCACCCCCCTGACCTTATTGGATTTTGATACCGACTAAGTAGTATATCACGAAACATAAAGTTGAGAATACCTAGTTTTTACAGGCAAAGGGACTCACTCCTTCTCCTTTATCGCCTTCTCTTGATACGGAAATAGGAAAGGAAACCAAATTTTGCACACTCCCGCTAAAATTGAGCTAATAAAAAGGAATTGAAGTCATCGCCAATTTGGTTTGTTAAAAGAACGAAGCGGCGTTTTTTTTTCTGTTCAGAGACGTCTATGGCTTATCTTAGCATATATAGACCTTATTCTATATATAAAGATTTGATTCATAAATCAAATCTTTATATATAGAATACTTATGAAAAAGAATATTTAAGAAATGATTAACTTTAAATTGTATTTGTTGCTGCCTTGTGAAATTTAAAAACATCAACTTAAATGAGGCATGTGATTTAGTTTCTCTCAATGATCACATTTTTTATGTATTTTAAATAAAGCACATAAAAAAAGACGTTTCTTTATGAATGTTAATCTTTTTTTTTTCAATTTGGAACGTTGACTTCCCAGTACCAATCTCATATCATAAATTTAACTAATCCATGGGATTGTAGTTCAATTGGTTAGAGCACCGCCCTGTCAAGGCGGAAGTTGCGGGTTCGAGACCCGTCAATCCCGCTTTCTTGCAATCATAGACTTCAGGGTCCTCCTAAGTTTAAGTATACACTTGGGTCGAGCTGGATTCGAACCAGCGTAGGCGTCGCCAGCGGATTTACAATCCGTCCCCATTAGCCACTCGAGCATCGACCCGAAGATTATGAACTTTGCTAAAAGTCATGAGGAATATTATCTATTAGTCGGATATACAAAATTAACGCCCTACCTGTTTTTTATTCACCGGCAGGATTAATCAATCCTTTTTGTTACCGTTGCGCAATACTTGCCCGGAGCGAATACCCCCAGGGGAAGTCGAATCCCCGTCACCTCCGTGAAAGAGAGGTGTCCTAGGCCTCTAGACGATGGGGGCCCAATCACTCTTAATTATGATAGATAGATTTGTTAGTGATTGTCAATGGAACTGCATCAGTTTATTTTTAAGCGCAGTCAAAAGATTAGATATTGACATGATATTTTGTACTCGTTAATCCTGTGCAACCGGGCAAGCTGTGAACCAAACGTACGTACCAAACCTTTGTAATGCCCTAACGCTCAGTGTTAACAGATCCCAATTCCAACGAGGGGGGGGGGAGAGCATCTGATGATGTCTGTGGGTGTTTCCATCACCCTAAGGCCGGTAAGGCCGTTGAAAAATATTCAGAACTTAGTGCACTCCTTATATATGTGTTTCGATTCTTCATGGACAAAAGGAAGATCCGTTCCCAGCTTCGCATGCTTCATATTTTTCCCCAATAAATTCTAACTTTCCTTATAACAAATAATGTTTCTGTATCACCTATGGTTACCTTTTTGAAATGTTGGCGGACTTACAGTAGCCAACTTGGCGGGTAGCGGGAATCGAACCCGCGTCTTCTCCTTGGCAAGGAGATATTTTACCATTCAACTATACCCGCAGTGCCAGATTCTTCATATATATTATATATTTGATATCTCTAATTCAATATCTCTAATTCGATATCTCTAATTCGATATAGACATCAATTACACAGAGAACCCATCTATCTATTTAGGAGATAGATCGCTATAATAAGGGGAGTAAAACTAGTTTCCTTTTCAATAATCAAATTTTCTATAATCAACAGAGATCTTCCATCAATTTGTCTGACACACGTTTTCCTATTTCCTCATCAGTAATTAAATCCCCCTTCCGCCCCATCTGCATCTACCGAAAACGAAAGATTTTGTTTGTTAACAGTTTATTCTGACTAGCAGTTTGTATCTCCCAATGTTTTGGTAAATGGTTGAAAGGGGGCAGAAGAAAAGACACGAGAAACATAGGATTAAGATATAAGTGAATTAAGTATACCCACCAGAAAGACTAATCCGATCCATAGCGAAGCCCCCGAAAAGACTATACTTTTATTACTGGACCAGCCGTCGGGGGAAGCCAGCACAACTGGTACACCAATGACTGGTACGAATGAGATTGCAATTAATGTGAATAAAGCCAGCTGGAAAGCAATAGTCATGATGAAAGCTCCCTAAGTGTTTGTACCATCTGATCCACATCTAGTAAGACTCTCATTCTGCCAAGTATTCGTCCGAAACGAAAACCAAGTATTCTTTCCCGGTGCCCCGAAAAATTATGCATCTTAATTGCATAATTTTTTTTTTTCTAAAAAAACATGTCATGAATAAAAAAGGAGATAAAGGGGTGGGAAGACAAAATCTAACCGCTCGGGATGATCTTATTTATCAGTCCTAATAACAAATGAGGAATCACAAAAGATGTGTTCTGCTATATGTCTCTGCAATCAACATACATTAATTCCGGTGCGATGCGCGTATAGTGAAATTGCTTATCATCCCATTTTGGAAAAACAAATAAAAGATTGATACTTTTCAGTTTCAGATCATAGATATGTTTGTTAGGGAGAGATGGTCGAGTGGTTTATGGCTCCAGTCTTGAAAACTGGCATAGTGCTGAAACGCTATCGAGGGTTCGAATCCCTCTCTCTCCTAATACTAGTGATCCAGTCTCCGATTTTCAAGTAAAATCTGGAAAGAACTCTAGGTGAATAATCTCAAGTTCTCCATAGACAACAAAAATGTTATCGATAGGGAGGTAATGTGTGTGTGTATGGGAGAGAGGAAGAACAATTCTAAAACCAAAAGAAGAAAGATTGATCATTTTTTGGAATGACTAATAAACAAATATCCATTTGTGTTTCTGTCTTCTTGCTATGATTTTGTTTCGGGAGTAGAAGGATGGAAACATATAGAAATAAATGAATAATGATTGCCACCTTCTATTTTATGTCCCAAAAGACAAGTGAAATAGTTAAATACTCAAATAGGCAATAAAAACGTTGAATAATCCTATCTAATAGATAAAAAACGTATTCTATTAGTAAGATTAACGTGTGCAATTTACCTCAATCTTGTTGATCAGAAAACTAGTAGATATCAATGTTGTTTCAATAGGTAATAACTGACTATAGAGGGATTCAAAGAAGACTATTTTTAAAATAATCGTCTCGATATCCCCAAATTCAATTAGTTAAGAGGTGTCATGGAAAGAACAGGTTCAGTATCGCGGTCAATCCCCTTCTCAAACCCGGCCGCAGCTGCACGTGCCCTTCCCGCGTGCCATAAGTGACCTACAAAGAAGAAAAATCCTAGAACGAAATGAGATGTAGCTAACCAACTCCGTGGAGATACATAATTCACAGCGTTTATTTCGGTGGCTACCCCACCCACAGAATTTAACGAACCTAGAGGCGCGTGAGTCATATACTCTGCAGAACGTCGTTCCTGCCAAGGTTGTATATCCCTCTTCAGCTTACTCAAATCTAAACCATTAGGACCCCTTAACGGTTCGAGCCAAGGAGCGCGAAGATCCCAGAAGCGCATGGTTTCGCCTCCAAAAATGATTTCTCCCGTAGGAGAACGCATTAGATATTTACCTAAACCGGTAGGTCCTTGTGCGGAGCCTATGTTTGCACCCAGACGTTGGTCCCTCACAAGAAAGGTAAAGGCTTGAGCCTGAGAGGCTTCCGGACCAGTAGGACCATAGAATTCACTAGGATAGACTGTATTGTTGAACCAGACAAAGCAACAAGCGGTAAAACCAAAGATGGCAAGGGCTCCTAAACTGTAGGATAGGTAGGCCTCTCCGGACCATACGAAAGCACGGCGGGCCCACGCAAAAGGTTTAGTTAATACGTGCCAAATTCCACCAAAAATACAAATGGATCCTAACCAGACATGTCCCCCAATAACATCTTCTAAATTGTCTACGCTCACGATCCATCCCTCTCCACCAAAGGGAGATTTTAGTAGGTAGCCAAATATTATGCTTGGGCTTAAAGTGAGGTTCGTGATCCTTCGGACATCGCCACCTCCAGGTGCCCACGTGTCATACAAACCTCCAAAATAGAGTGCTTTGAATACTAGTAGAAAAGCACCCAATCCTAACAGGATCAAGTGAATACCTAGTATAGTGGTCATTTTATTTTTATCCTTCCATACATAGCCGAAGAATGGAAAGGATTCTTCCAGAGTTTCAGGACCGATAAGAGCATGGTAAATACCCCCAAATCCTAAAACTGCAGAAGAAATTAAATGAAGCACTCCGGAAACAAAATACGGGAAAGTATCTACTACTTCCCCGCCAGGACCTACTCCCCACCCTAGGGTAGCTAAGTGGGGAAGTAATATCAACCCTTGTTCATACATGGGTTTTTCCGAAACAAAATGAGCCACTTCAAATAGGTTCATGGCACCGGCCCAAAAGACAATGAGGCCGGCATGAGCTACATGAGCACCGAGTAGTTTACCAGAGAGGTTGATTAGTCGGGCGTTACCGGCCCACCAAGCAAAACCCGTTGTTTCCTGATCACGACCACCCAGAGATAAAGTTCCATTAAAGAGCGTTTCCACGGGGTAATACCTCCTCGGGGAATACAAGGTTTTCATGGGGCTGATCCTGAGCTGCCATCCAGGCGCGAATACCCTCGTTCAATAAAATATTTTTCGTGTAAAACGTTTCAAACTCAGGATCTTCCGCTGCACGAATCTCTTGGGAAACAAAATCGTACGCACGTAAATTCAAGGCGAGACCAACCACTCCGATTGCACTCATCCATAATCCGGTTACTGGGACAAACAGCATGAAGAAATGTAACCATCGTTTATTAGAAAAAGCAACGCCAAAAATTTGAGACCAGAAACGATTTGCAGTAACCATTGAATAGGTTTCTTCGGACTGAGTTGGGTTGAAAGCCCGGAACGTATTTGCACCATCGCCATCTTCGAATAGAGTATTTTCTACCGTAGCGCCATGAATGGCGCATAGGAGGGCCGCGCCAAGAACTCCTGCAACTCCCATCATATGGAATGGGTTTAGCGTCCAGTTATGAAAACCTTGAAAGAAAAGAATGAATCGGAAGATAGCGGCTACGCCGAAACTGGGTGCAAAAAACCAACCGGATTGTCCCAAGGGATAAATCAGGAATACGGAGACAAAGACGGCGATGGGAGCAGAAAATGCGATTGCGTTATAGGGTCGTAATTGCACAGACCGTGCAAGTTCGAATTGGCGCAGCATGAAACCTATTAAAGCAAAAGATCCATGAAGAGCAACGAAGGTCCATAAACCTCCTAATTGGCACCAACGGGTAAAATCGCCTTGTGCTTCGGGACCCCAGAGTAAAAGCAAAGAATGCGCCAAGCTATTAGCGGGAGTAGAAACCGCGGCGGTCAAGAAGTTACAACCCTCCAGGTAAGAACTAGCTAATCCATGAGTATACCACGAAGTGACAAAGGTTGTACCGGTGAACCAACCGCCTAAAGCAAAATAAGCAGTGGGAAAAAGTAACAGGCCGGACCAACCGACAAAAACAAAACGATCCCTTCTTAGCCAATCGTCCATACTATCAAATAAATCTTTTGGTTCCTTGGAAGATTTTCCAATGGCAATGGTCATAGCTTTTTCCTCACTCGACTCTTCCAACCATTCTTAGGTGTGCCTTCCTTTTTTTGACACAGCAGAGTTGTGTCACCTTCCAGAATATCCAATTATTTTTTGTCTATTGCCCCTCCCAAAACTCGTTCACTCAGATTGCTTTCGTATCTTTCACGCAAAAAAAATCGGGGTAAATTATGTTATGTTTAAACTTTTTATCTTCCTTATGGTTTTTCTTTTTTCTGTTTTACTATCATCTTTCTAATTGTTATCCTCATTGTTATTACCATTATCTTTTATTTCAGTGTTTATTTATCTTATCGTTTTCATCCTCTTCTATTTTCTAAACTCTCCCCTCTTTCTTTTTCTTTTTATTCTTTCAGTTCCTTTTCTTCTATTGATTTGGCTTGTTATATTCCGACTTTTCTTGCTGTTACAAACCGTCGGTACTTGCGTACGCAGTTTCGAAGTGATCTGATCTGTGACCTGATATTTCAGGAAGTAGTTGAACCTCTCTTTTCTTCTTAGATTCTCTTAATCTATTTACTGTATTGAGAAAACCCTATCTGGGATTTGTCAGACGTACTAGTGCTCCCTTTGAAACAACGAGTAACATTTTTTTGAGTTTTTGCCAGCCTGATTAGATTGGTGGCTACCCTAAGTAAGCATTCTATTCTTTGACCACATAAACAAATAAAAAAAAAGAATAGGGAGTTGAAAGGATAAACGTTTTTTTAAGACTATTTAATAAGAAATAAATCAAAAGATATAAAATTGGATTAGTGACTGAATGAACAGAATAAATATAAATCTCTTTATATTTATTTATAAATCGAGATAATTTGGATCTCGTGATCGTGATACGACCTTCTGATACAGACACTTATCAATGTTTATTTTACCGATCTTCAAAGGATTTTGGAAGCTTCTTGGTGCTGAACCCTATAAATCAGTATGAATGGGAGGACGAACCACTTTGTGATGAACGAAAAATGAAACAAATAGGAGATAAAATATGCATTTGCTCCAAACTTTGTTTGTGAAAAAATAAAATTTATCACATTTTTGATTTTACAAACAAAGTTTGAAACTTTAGTGACAAAATATTTTGCATATGAAGGAAAAACAATTAGATATTTTTTTTCCTTATCTATCTATATAGAAATAGATATTTATATTAAATAAACGATTTGTGAGTAACAATGAACCGAATTGGATCCCCATCTTAGAAATAACGGAATTGCTCGAAACATAACAAATTATATTTAATTATTTATTACTAAAACAATTTCAATTTTATCTATGCTAATAGAAAAGTGATACAAGAAAGAATACTTGAAATGAATTTTTTTAACTTCTAATTGTTTTTTTTTTATTTTTTAGGATTGATCAACACATAAACACACTATTCCATATAACAATCCTTTTTAGAAGATACGATAAAAATAGACCAAAGTTGATATTTCAAGCAGATATTTTTTAATTAGCCCCTTATCGGATTTGAACCGATGGCTTACGCCTTACCATGGCGGTACTCTACCACTGAGTTAAAGGGGCTTTTCACTGGACACTACGAAAGTGTCTTAACTAATTAAAAGACTTGGAAATAATGAAATAGTTATATAAATTTTGAATCTGTCGTTTGACGACCATTTTATGTGTCGGCTAGTCTTGTAGAAATTGATAAGATCAGACTTTTTTTAGATAAAAAGTAAAAAATTAAATGGTAAATCCTTCCTATTCCCTAGATCAAAATAGTTCTAGGTGGGGATATAAAAGAAAGACGGCGAGGGGTCTATTGGGTGGGTAGCCACGTGAAGAACAAAAAGTTACTTTTTATAAGTAAAAAAAATAATACTGCAAAATGGCATCGACTGGATTGAAATAAGCCATTTTTAATTAATTGGTACAGATACAAACTTGAACTTTTTTTTGCTCCGATAAAAAAGAGAAACAACTGATTTGAGTCTAGGTGAGGGAGCGACCGGCCGTTCCATGGCCAAATGAGCTTTTTCCTTTGCGGAGACAGGATTTGAACCCGTGACCTCAAGGTTATGAGCCTTGCGAGCTACCAAGCTGCTCTACCCCGCGCGGATGATCCCTTCAATATAATTATTATATTAAAATTCCGATAATTACATCGAATTTTTGTTTGGATCATCAATAACAAGATTTAGGGCTTTGATATTGTTGCGTGAAAACTAATATTTCACTACCAACTAGATTTCTTCGAACCAGGCAGCAAACAAGTATGGGCCATTTCGCGTAACACATGTCGCGATAAGCCGGAATCTCGATAGTTAGATCTGGATCGTCCGGTTAAGTAACATCGATTGCGGAGTCGGGTAGGCGCGCTGTTACGCGGCAAAGATTGTAACATCTGAAAAACTTCTAACTTTTCTTGTATCGATAAATTTTTTTCTAATTGTTGTTTCAAGGACTGACGAAGAGAACCATATTTATTCGCCAACATTTTTTTTTTTTTCTCTCTCTCAATAAGACTCTTTTTTGCCATGATTGACTACTCGACGATATTAAAAAGGACTTTGACGTGAAGATACAAAGATTTTTTCATTGAAGTGAAGCCTTTTTTCAATGATTCACTATTTTAGAAACATAATAGAGAAGATTGAATTATCTATATCTATCTAGATATAGAGAGATATAGATAATTATAAAGTATCACATTTATCAACAACTCATGGCTAAAAGATGGGTTTGAAATATAACAAAGAGAAATAATCTTTTTTTATTTTTTTTACTTCCCTTTTAGAATAGTGAATTATCCAAACTTACCTGATGTAGATGCAATTAAGAAAGCTGCATAAGTAAATATGTAACCTACAGAGAAATGCGCTAATCCCACCAGTCGCGCCTGAACAATAGAAAGAGCCACTGGCTTATCTTTCCAGCGTATCAGATTGGCTAAAGGTGTACGCTCATGAGCCCAAGCCAGAGTTTCAATTAGTTCTTGCCAGTATCCACGCCAAGAGATAAGAAACATAAATCCAATGGCCCAGACAAGATGCCCGAATAAAAACATCCAGGCCCAAACAGATAAACTGTTCATACCAAAAGGATTATAACCATTAATTAGTTGTGAAGAGTTCAGCCATAAGTGATCCCTCAGCCATCCCATCAAGTATGTAGAGGATTCGTCGAATTGAGCAACATTCCCTTGCCATAGAGTAATATGTTTCCAGTGCCAGTAAAAAGTGACCCATCCAATAGTGTTCAGCATCCAGAAGACAGCTAGGTAGAAAGCATCCCAAGCGGATATGTCACAGGTGCCTCCTCTACCGGGACCGTCGCATGGGAAACTGTAACCAAATTCTTTTTTATCTGGCATCAGTTTGGAACCACGCGCGTCTAGCGCACCTTTCACCAAAATCAGTGTGGTTGTGTGCAACCCCAAAGCAATAGCATGGTGAACTAGGAAATCCCCGGGTCCAATTGTTAAAAATAATGAGTTACTTGTGTTGTTAACGGCATCTAACCAACCGGGTAACCACAAGTTTTGACCGGCATTAAATGCCGGACTATTCGTCGACGATAAAAGTACGTCGAAACCATACAAAGCTTTACCATGAGTAGATTGTATCCATTGAGCAAACACAGGCTCAATGAGAATCTGCTTTTCTGGAGTTCCGAAGGCTAACATGACATCATTATGTACGTAGAGCCCTAAGGTGTGAAAACCTAAAAATAAGCTAGCCCAACTTAAATGAGATATTATTGCTTCTTTATGTTCTAACATCCTTGCCAATACATTATCTTTATTTTGTTCTGGGTCATAATCCCGAATAAAGAATATGGCTCCGTGCGCAAAAGCCCCTACCATAAGAAATCCCGCTATATATTGATGATGAGTATAGAGCGCAGCTTGGGTCGTAAAATCCTGTGCTGTAAAGGCATAAGCGGGTAAAGAATACATGTGTTGTGCCACTAAAGAAGTGATGACTCCTAAAGCAGCTAAAGCGAGTCCTAACTGGAAATGTAAGGAATTGTTAATTGTGTCATAAAGACCTTTGTGCCCGCGTCCTAATCGGCCTCCCGGGGGAGTATGAGCTTCTAGAATCTCCTTCATACTATGTCCAATCCCGAAATTAGTCCTATACATGTGACCGGCAATAATAAACACAACTGCAATTGCTAGATGATGATGAGCAATATCCGTTAGCCACAAACTTTGAGTTTGTGGATGGAATCCTCCAAGAAAGGTTAGAATAGCAGTTCCCGCCCCTTGAGCACTACTAAATAAGTGATTATTAGAGTCCGGATTCTGTGCATAAACGCTCCACTGACCTGAAAAGAATGGCCCCAATCCCTGTGGATGTGGGGATACAGTTAGGAAGTTATCCCATCTGACGTGTCCACCTCTGGATTCGGGGATAGCAACATGAATTAAATGTCCGGCCCAAGCTAAGGAGCTTACTCCAAAGAGTCCTGATAAATGGTGATTGAGGCGAGATTCCGCATTTTTGAACCAAGAGATGCTTGGTTTCCACCTAGGCTGTAAATGTAACCGACTTGCCACTAAAAATAAGGCAGAGCAAATGAGTAAAAAGATAGCTCCAGCATAAAGATCTTGATTGGTTCGTAAACCAATAGTATACCACCACTAATATACACCAGAATAAGCAATATTGACTGGGCCCGCAGCTCCTCCCCGGGTATAAGCTTCTACAGCTGGTTGACCAAAATGAGGGTCCCAAATAGCATGGGCGATTGGTCTTACATGTAACGGGTCTTGTACCCATATCTCAAAGTTGCCTTGCCAAGCGACATGAAACAAATTCCCGGAGGTCCAAATAAAAATGATAGCTAATTGACCAAAATGAGAAGCAAATATTTTTTGGTAAAGACGCTCCTCGGTAGTATCGTCATGACTCTCAAAATCATGCGCAGTGGCTATACCGAACCAGATACGACGAGTAGTTGGGTCTTGGGATAGACCCTGGCTGAACTTTGGAAATCTTGATGCCATAATGTTCCTCACATCCTCCTAGCCATTATCCCACTGCAATGATTCTCGCTAGGAAGAACGCCCATGTTGTGGCGATCCCACCCAGAAGGTAGTGAGCTACTCCTACGGCACGTCCCTGTATAATGCTCAGAGCTCTGGGCTGGGTAACAGGAGCAACTTTTAGTTTATTATGAGCCCAAACAATAGATTCAATGAGTTCTTGCCAATAGCCGCGGCCACTAAAAAGGAACATTAAGCTAAAAGCCCAAACGAAATGAGCTCCCAAGAATAAGAGACCATATGCGGATAATGAAGAACCATATGATTGAATGACTTGAGAAGCCTGTGCCCACAAAAAATCACGGAGCCATCCATTAATGGTTGTTGAACTCTGAGCGAAGTTTCCCCCGGTTATATGGTTTACGATTCCTTGCTCATTTGTGTTACCCCACACATCAGATTGCATTTTCCAACTGAAATGGAATATAACAACTGAAATGGAATTATACATCCAGAATAGCCCTAAGAAAACATGATCCCAGGCAGATACTTGACAAGTCCCTCCCCTACCAGGACCATCACATGGAAAACGAAAACCCAGGTTTGCTTTATCGGGTATTAGACGCGAGCTTCGCGCGAACAAAACACCTTTAAGTGAGATTAATACAGTGACATGAATAGTAAATGCGTGAATGTGGTGTACCAAAAAATCTGCTGTACCCAATGGAATTGGTGACAGAGCGACTTTGCCACCTACGGTTACCAATTCGTTACCTCCCCAGGTTAGGCTGGTAGCTTCTGTTGCATTAGGTGCGGTTGAGCCAGGAGCAGAAGCATGAGTATTTTGTATCCATTGAGCAAATACGGGTTGTAATTGAATAGCCGTATCTGAAAACATATCTTGGGGACGCCCCAAGGCGCTCATTGTATCATTGTGAATGTATAAACCGAAGCTGTGAAAACCCAAAAAAATGCATACCCAGTTAAGGTGTGAAATTATTGCGTCACGATGTCGAATAACACGATCTAACAAATTGTTGTATTGGGTAGTCGAGTCATAATCCCTTACCAGATAAATAGCTGCGTGCGCAGCTGCACCAACTACTAAGAAACCCCCAATCCACATGTGATGGGTAAATAAAGATAACTGCGTAGCATAATCGGTAGCTAAATACGGATAAGGAGGCATAGCATACATATGATGAGCAACGATAATAGTTAAAGAACCTAGCATAGCTAGATTAATTGCTAATTGAGCATGCCATGAGGTGGTTAGAATTTCATGAAGACCTTTGTGACCCTCACCCGTGAAGGGCCCTCCATGAGCTTCAAGAATTTCTTTCGTGGAATGTCCGATACCCCAATTAGTTCTATACATATGACCAGCTACCAGAAATAGAACCGCAATGGCTAGGTGATGATGGACAGTATCGGTTAACCATAACCCACCGGTTACTGGATTCAACCCTCCTCGGAAGGTTAAGAAATCTGAGTATTCTGACCAGTCAAGGGTAAAGAATGGGGTTAATCCCTTTGCAAAACTCGGATATATTTGCGCCATGAGGTCGCGATTAAGAATAAATTCATGAGGAAGAGGTACCTCCCTGGGATCAACCCCTGCGTCTAATAGTTGGTTAATAGGTAAAGATACGTGTATCTGGTGCCCCGCCCAACCCAAAGAACCCAACCCCAAGAGGCCTGCTAAATGGTGATTTAACATGGATTCTACATCTTGAAACCACGCCAATTTTGGAGCAGCTTTGTGGTAGTGGAACCAGCCAGCAAAAAACATTAATCCTGCAAAGATTAAGGCACCAACGGCAGTGCAATAAAGTTGCAACTCATTAGTTACTCCAGATGCTCTCCATAGTTGAAAAAATCCAGATGTTATCTGCACCCCTTGGAAACCTCCTCCCACGTCTCCGTTAAGTATTTCTTGACCAACTATTGGCCAGACTACTTGAGCACTAGGCTTCACATGAGTTGGGTCGTTTAGCCACGCCTCGTAATTTGAGAAACGAGCTCCGTGAAAATACATACCACTCAGCCAAATAAAAATGATAGCTAATTGACCAAAATGAGCACTGAATACTTTTCGAGATATATCCTCCAAATCATTGGTGTAGCTATCAAAATCATGAGCATCAGCGTGTAGATTCCAAATCCACGTGGTAGTACTAGGACCCTTAGCTAGAGTTTTTGAGAAATGTCCGGGTTGAGCCCACTTCTCAAAAGAGGTTTTTACGGGATCCTTCTCCACCATAATCTTGACTTCTGGTTCTGGTGAACGAATAGTCGTCGAGATTCTCCTCTCTTCGGACAGGGGATAACAAAAACCTACCAACGAGGGATACGAAACTTCTAAGAGATAGGATTCATATTAATTTAGTAAAAACAGTCTTTTTCTCTTTAAGTTTGGAACTAGGACAACTTCGGTAGAAGATTCATCCGTGGCAGGCATTTAATCCTATTATTACATGACGTATAAGTGCTTTATGGACCATATAATGCGGATTAGCTATTTAACCTGAATTAGTAGTTAAATATCACTTGGGAGGAAAGAAAGGTAATATATAAAGAATTGATTCTACTAGTTTAATTAGTTAACAATTCTTTTCACAATTCTTACCCCTTTCTCATCCCTCGAACGAACGTCTCGTAATCTTTAACCAATTCTGTGCTTCAATATAATTATTTGGGGAAAGTGCTATTGCCCGTTTCCAGTATTCGGCAGCCCGATCGAACCAAGCTTCTGAAGCCCCTGGATCTTCTTGCTGAATGGCTTGCTCCCCTCGGTCGGGATGGATGAAACTACTTTGGAGATTTTCCCCCCCCTCAGAACCGGACTTGGGAGTTTCCTTCCTCATACGGCTCACCTGACTACCCATGAATTTATTATTACTTTTCTTATGAAGTTAACGGTAATAATAATAACAATAATAATAAACAATCAGGAGTAGCTATTGGTAATGGTTTCCAATTCCATACAGCTAATATGGAATCTTTTCCCTACTCCTAGTCTATTTAGAAAAAATGATAATAGTTTTGGTAACTAACTATCTTAGTTGTTAACATGGACCCGTCATAATTTGACTTTCCTTTGGGATTTGGTACTGCACCGTGGCCCGATACTCTTTCTTCAATTGATTCTATTACAGGAATCAATTACGTAATTCGTTGAGTCGAACCAAATTCATTGTATCAAACCAATTTTTCAATGATGAATCTTTACGGTGTTACAATTTCAATTTATTTTATTATCCATGGGATTTCAAGGCTTTACCTTCTAAGTCCCCCAAATCTTGGCTGCTAAGAGGGTTGTCAAGTTCCACAGCTTATTATATTCCCTGCTTAAGAACACAATTGTGGAAAGCCTTTTTTTTTTTCATTAAATAGTTACAAACTAAAAGATCCTGCAATGTAGATAGTCGCACGTAATGACGGATCACAGCCATATTATTAAGCGCCTGCGGCAAAAAAGGATTCCGTTCCAATGCTTGAAAATAATATTCCAAAGCTTTTGCATGTTTACCGTTACTAGTATGAATAAGACCTATGTTATAGGGTATATAACTGCGATCATAAGGATCAGTCTCTAAACGCATTGCTTTGTAATAATTTTATAAAGCTTCGGCATATTCTCCTTCGGATTGGGCTGACATTCGTTACGGTTGCTAATGCGACATAAACAAGCCCCGTTACAAAACCGTACTTGGGACCTTCATCTCATACGGCTTCTCCTGCCTATCACATAAAGAGGGAATAATACTATTATTATTAGTAATGTCTGAAACAAACGGTTCCTACCCCTGATTCATCAAAAACAAGCAAGGGCTAGTGTCTGCTTACAGAATCTCTTTGATCCCTAGCCATCCTTTTTGTCAATAGTTTTTTCGTTAATATAATCGTACCATTACGAACCGCAACAGAATACCATTTATTCTGCAAAGAAATTTATGACAATTTATTCGTTTTCCGCGCTTTGTGTGTCGTGGGGATTAGTTACCTCGACGATCTTCGATGATTATAGGGCTATCCAAGATGCAAACGGGATGGATCATCATCGTCCCAATCATAATTGGTCTCCTTCGCAAAAATGTAGTACAGAGGTTTACAGGTTGGATTTTATAACAAAGGGTTTGCAATGTCGATTTCTACACGTGGTACTTTCCCCTCATGCCTACCCATGATAATACTAAATTGTGTATTGCAGATTTTTCTATGGGTGTGACCTTTTGCTTAATGTTACGATCCGTCAGAGACTGGAGCTATAACATTCGAGGCTGCATCAATCGCGGATATACGACGGAAGGGCCTGTTTTTTTTTTTGTTACTTGACACGCCTTCGCCAGATGCGGATTATTTTTTTCCTGAATTGACAAATTTATGATTTGTGAAATGTAAAATCGATCAATTGTGACTTCGAATCGCACCATCCCTATAATAAGTAGAAGCTTCTCTCTCTCCTTTACTTGTGGGTAAGATTTTTAACAAAATATCTGCTAAAATCGTAAAAGTTTTATCAATAAAATTATCATTTTTTTGAGATCTAGGCATAACTAATTAAGTCCCTAACTATTTTTAGTACTGAACAAAGTTAATATATTCATTACTGAATTGTAAAACTAACAAAGACTGGCCATAGAGGCAATTTTATTTTCTTTTTCATTTGAAATACATAGAGACAAAAGACAATTTATTAAATAAATATTTATTTATCTAGATTTATATATATAGAGAGAGTTTTTTTTCTTGTTTTACCTTTTTATTTCCCTTTATCCCCCATTTTATTTGCCTTTTTGTTTAGGTATAATGCCATAGAGATCTTTATTAATAAAGATTGGTTATGGACACTCGCTACGCTACAAGCGTAGTTCTATTTGTTAAGGGAAGAATGGCCGAGCGGTCTAAGGCGTAGCACCGGAAATGCTATGTAGATTAATATCTACCAAGGGTTCAAATCCCTTTTCTTCCTTCCTCTTGTTTCAACAAATTCATTGATCCCAAATGGGGTTGTCTGTTGATAGCCGCGCGCGTCATTGAACCCAATCGTTTATCAATAAAAATTCTTTTGTTTTGTACTTAACATAACAATTCTGTAAAAGATACTAATTTGGATCTACGGTTACCCAAACCAACAAAATTCATAATTTTTTTTAATACTTATTGCTTTTGGTTTACTTTTTCTCGTTTATTTATTTATTTGTTAAAAACAAAAAACAATGATTTTGCATGTTGGTAACTATTAAGCTTTGCGGGAGTAATACTCTACAACTAATAATTCATTGATATTTAAATCGATAGATTCCCGATTCACGACCCCATTGACTAATCCTTTTGGGTTATCGCCGTTTGAAACAGAAAGGGTCAAATGACTTGGTACTTTACCCTTACCAGTAGACCCGATACTTCTCTTGAATCTACCTGAAGAATTTGGTTGGTTCTCCGTGGTAATAATATCTGTGGGTTTGCAACGATAACTTGGTATATCCACTACACGATTGTTTACTAAAATGTGACGATGATTAACTAATTGTCTAGCGGCAGGAATAGTGGAAGCCATACCTGATTGAAAAATAATATTATCTAGACGCATCTCAAGTAATTGCAATAGTACTTGACCCGTCGAGCCCTTGGCTTTTCTAGCAATCCGCACGTATCGAAGTAATTGGCGTTCTGTTAATCCATAATTGAAACGTAATCTTTGTTTGGTTTCAAGACGTATGCAAAATTGAGATATTTTTTTTGAAGAAGATTGATCAGTATCAAGTCGTACTTTCTTCGGATTTAACATCTTACTGGTTAGGCCGGGCAGATCTTTTGAACGGCGTATCATTTTCAATCGGGGTCCTCGATATCGAGACGTAAAGACTCCTTTTCTGTAAACGTATTAGAAAAAAGAATCGAAAATTTAGTGGCTAAAATGAGAATATCACTTGCAAATACTACCCACTCAACTTCATTACGTTTGGTGTCTAGTACAATAATAACACGGAAATAGAAATGAACGAAGATTCAAGTTACTCAAAAAAGACAATATGATAAATCTTTAAGAAAAAAAAACGTGAAGAAAATGAAAATAGAGGAACGAGACGACGGCTTTTAGTATTGAATGAATAGCTTTTGGAATCGAACCAATAACCTTTTTGGTATATTAATACCATAGTTGCGTCTGGATCGGACCGTTCGCTCTACAAGTATCGTTCGAATCTTTGTTATAGGGGAGAAAAGATTTCCCGCGGGGGTTCATAATTATGATTCCATGCTGATGAGTAGAATAGTGCGGTTGTAGCCGGTGCTATTCTCTATAAAAGTTATGATCATGATTTTTTTATAAACAACTTTTTATAGAATTTCATTTTAATTATGTTCTCATTAATGTCTTGATCCCACCAAGATTATTGGATATAATCTGTATAGTTAAACAAGCGGGGAAGATTATTAATTTGCGTGGCAAATCAACTAGCTTGATTTTCCAAGATCGAGCCTTTTCGCGGATCGATGCATTTTCTTTTCATGCGACTGCAAGAAAACAAATAAGCGGAATGTTGAAAAAGAACGATAAGGGAGATAAATCCAGTTCAATCGGATTTGTTTTTACTCTTTCCTTGTCCTGGGGCGCGAGAGGGGATATGGCGAAACGGTAGACGCTGCGGACTCAACCAAATTGAGCCTGGGTATGGAAACGTATCAAGTGGTAGCTTCCAGATTCAGGGAAACCTAGGATTATTAAGTGGGCAATCCTGAGCCAAATCTTATAGTTCAAACGATATTCGTTCCAAAAGATAGGTGCAGAGACTCGATGGGAGCAATTCAGGCGGACAATTCGATTAATAAATTAGGATTTATTAAGTAAGCAAATGATTTCGTTCAATGCGAGCAGATAATCCAACCGAAGAAAGGCAACTTCAAAATAAAAGATTTTGTAATTAAGTTATTAAACAGGAAGCAAAAAAAATTGATAAAAAGAAATATTATTACAAAAAAGATTTGAATATTCTTTTCAAATCGCCTAAATAGTTTAGAAATTGTAAGAGATTCGTTAGTAAAATTCTCTGATTCTTTCTAAATAAAAGTTTATTTTATGAGTAAGTTTTTTTCTTCCATTTCTGTATCTCTTGCAAACAAATGAATAGTTCTAGATCTAAACAAGAAAGAAATAATTTAAAAGAATTAACTAGCAAGGGTAAAGAGAGAGTCCGATTCTACAGCGTTCAAAGGAACAACAATGCAAATTGTAGTAGAAAGAAAATCCGTTGGTCTTTGCAAGACCGTGAGGGTTCAAGTCCCTCTATCCCCAACACAATGAAGAAGACAATCTGCGACCCCCGGCACATGACTCTATTTATCTAAAAAAAAGAAATAAAACGAGCCTATCTTTTAAATTTTCAATGTTTTTCCTAGTATCGGTCCTAAAATAAAATTCCAGGGGTTCTTTTCGTTTCCCATATAAAATCAGATAAATTATCTGTATCTGTTACTATTTGAATTAGATATTGCATAAATCACTTTTATGGACTGGGCCCCCCCCATCCAAACTATCCGGATGGGTTGCAAACGAATCTTTCAGTTAAGTTTTCCGTAACTTTTCTAATAAGTAGTTCGTTTGCAGCAGTTCAACTCAGAAAACCTGTTGCAACCAATCACGTGGTTTTTTTGACTGAACCAACGGGGAAACATTCAATAAAATTAAATACATTTCATTGCATTTGTTAGATAATTGGCCGGGATAGCTCAGTTGGTAGAGCAGAGGACTGAAAATCCTCGTGTCATCAGTTCAAATCTGGTTCCTGGCAAATATCTCTACCGGTCATTTAATCCCATATACTTGTACACTGAGTGATGTCAAAAAACAATAAAGAATGATAACTATGAAGAATAAGGTAATGCGTCAGAGCTTAAAACTATTTTGAATAGGAAATAAGAATTACCATCTCCCTATTCATTTAGCTATTAGGTTTATTAATAAGCATCCTGTAACTCGTAGAAATCGGGCACAATATGATCCTTACGAAGAGGCCATCCAATCCGGCTTTCGGGCATCAATATACGTCTGAGGTTTGGATGACCGTCATGAATAATTCCCAACATATCGTAAGACTCTCGTTCTTGAAAGTCACATCCCTTCCAAATCCAATACGCTGAGGGTATTTCGGGGTTTTCCCTTGAAATGAATGTTTTTATGCATACCTCCTCGGGTTGATCAACATTATTGTGCATTTGTGTCAGGTGGTAGACGCTTACCAAGAAACCTCCCGGAGCGGCGTCATAAGCGCACTGAGAACGAAGATAATTGAATCCATAGACGTACAGGGCAACTGCTATAGATGACCACTCCTCCGCTTTGACTTGCAAAATTTCAACACCTCGATAATCAGAACCTAAAGGTCTATGAGCCAACTTATGTCTGGTCAACCAAGTAGATAATCGCCCTTGTACATCAGTACTATTAGTGTTAATATTGTAAATATTCGTATTAGCTAACATTAAATCTCTCTAGTTATAAGATATATCTATTTGTTCGTTCTTGACCGGAACTTTTTTATCTATTCACTCTTAGTGAACTGTCCAAAAGGGCATTTGATAAAAAATTCGGGGATCTATTAGTTATTTGTTGGTTGGATCGACGAGTGCTAAGATTGGGTATAACGGAAAGTTGGTGAATCAAAGTGAAATATCTTTGTCGATAGCACTGTGCATTTTGATTTTTATTTCCTTCCCTAGCCATTTTTTTCCGAAGTTTTGTTACAGCATCAAAAATGGCTTCGGGCTTGGGGGGACAGCCCGGCAAATAAATATCAACTGGAATTGATTTGTCTACCCCACGAACGGTACTATAAGAATCTGTGCTAAACATACCTCCCGTAATCGTACAAGCTCCCATTGCAATTACATACTTAGGTTCAGGCATTTGCTCATACAGCCTTACTAAAGACGGGGCCATCTTCATGGTTATTGTACCGGCCGTTATTATAAGATCTGCTTGTCTAGGACTAGATCGCGGCACTAAACCGTATCGGTCAAAGTCAAATCGTGAACCAATCAGTGAGGCAAATTCAATAAAGCAACAGCTGGTACCATAAAGAAGTGGCCATAAACTTGAAAGTCTTGACCAATTGGAAAAATCGTTCAAATTAGCTAAAAAAATCGAATTAAAAGCATGCGGATCAGGGAAATAAGGTTCTATCGAATTAATTAAGTTATTCTCGCGATAACCAGTTTCATATAGTTCATCTGAATGTTTGGAAATTGAGACCGTTCCAATGCTCCTTTTCGCCATGCATAAAACGAGCCAATTATTAGTACAGGTATAAAAATAATCACCTCCGTAAAGGCTAATGGACCCAATTCCCGGAAACTTATAGCCCAAGGATAGAGAAAAACTGTCTCGGCGTCGAAGATAACAGAAACCAAAGCAAACATATAATAACGAATTTGAAATTGGATCCAGGTATCTCCTTTGGGTTCTACACCTGATTCATAACTTGTTAATTTTTCCGGTTTTTCTCGAATGGGTGCAACAAATCTGGAAACTGAAAAAGCTAAGTAAGGAATCAAGATAGATACTAACAAGAAGACCCAAAAAGGATCGTATTTATGGAGCAGAAACATTTGTAAACTCCTTTTAGTTCAAGATTTCTCTTAGATACCATAGGTCTCACGCTCGTAGGACAATTAGAACAAAGTTCTTCAGTATTTGTACTTATCAAATCAATAAAAAAGAAAAAACATTAGATATGAGTCATTTTATTACAAAACAGTATTTGTATGTCAATTCTTTACAAAACATTTGTTAACTGGCTATCTCTCTATTTCCTTTTATAAGATAAAACGGCCCAGGCATCAAAAAAGAGGACATTCCTCTCTTGACTCCTTTTTGAGGACACGCAAATACGAATCCTTAGGGGTAGATATCTAACTGAAAAAAAGAAAAATAAAATAATAATAAATTTTTTTCTTCGTTAAAACTACTCGACACAATCAACATCGAATGCATCTATTTTGCTCTTTTATAACTTCTGTTTCTCGGAAAATTGCCATTCTTTAGTAACTATTTAAAAAGAGGTTATATGAGCATTTCTAGATGTTTAAACACAAATATTTTAATATAGAATTAAATATTGAGTCTATATGCCTTGTTTCTAAACCCTTGAGCGTGCTATTAAGGAACAAAACAATCTCCGATCGGAAGATTGACAATGTTTGTTTACTTCGTTCAAGTAGGTAAATGTGGACGGGTTTGTTCCTCCCAAAAGATCAACCGGTTAGCCTAGCTTATCAGTTTGGTCGGTCTTGTACCTATATTTTACGGAACCCGCTCGGATATTTGTTTTCTTTTCTACACGCATTCTAATTAATGTGTTAGGGCTTTTTTGTAGAATCAACGGCTAGATGCTATACAAGAGCAAACCCGCGACCTGACCATCAAGCAAGAGCCTAATTAGGTTCCTGATTCCCCGCGTACCGCGTTTTTGGTACAGGAGGTGAAGTCCATCCGTACATGGGATGGGACCTAATGGTCTTGAAATTCAGAAGCATGTTGTCGAACTATTGATGATCGGTCCCGGGTTTTTAGCGTTTGTGTTGCTCTACCATGAGGTTAGCCGTGTGGCCATCCGGATACTCATAAGCTTCTCGGTATTTCTTTTTAGTTTACTACAAGAATAAGACTAATCCGGTGTCTTCGCCATCCACTATTGTTTCCGGCGGGTTTGTGACACCCGTGCGTACTGATATACACGGGGTTACCCCTAGTAGATTTAGCACTAGTAAACTGTATTCTTGGTCTGTGCTCTCAATTAGTTTTACTAGTATTCTATAGCCTACTAGTTTATTGGTACAAAAAAGAGGGTAGCCCCACGTGATTCAAAAAAGAAACGCCAGAGGCATCCTTTACATCAATCTCACCCTAAAAGCGTGGGCCAACCCAGAATACGAAGGCACGCCCAGCCCGCATAGCCGCACCCCTGAATTGGTGGCCGCCCTTTAAGGCGACCACCACACTTGGTCTTGGTCTTGGTCTGGTTAGAAATGGCTATGGCAGCCACGTTTGGTCCGGTCCGGTCATAGATGGCTAACCTTGGCTTAAACAGAGAATCCACCTCTGTCTTGGCGTAGTCGGCTAACCTTGATGGACACACAAAAACACTCTTTTCAATCCCCACAATGGGGAGGAGGTACTCGCAGTATGAATGATAAAAAGACACTGGCTCACCTGGCATCCCAGCTGCTAAACCGGGCGGACTCAGGCAATGCCCGCTCAGACGATGAAGGCCTGCCTGACGTTCCTCCACTCAATATAGCCTTTCCGGCCTATGTTCCAAGCACGGAGATTGAAGACATAGCGGCCCCCTATCGACCCTTTGAGGCCCTCTCTTCCTCCTCAACAAATGAGACCTCTGCTGTGTCTTCGTCCTCTTTCAGGGGAAGATCGTTTAAGCGGAGACATCCCCCCGTTTGGAGCCGGAGGAGACGCTCCTCTTCCTCTTCTTTGATCCTAAATAGCCATAATTTTATTCATGTTTTAGAGGTACATTTAGTACCTAACTTAGGGCTATACGGATTCGAACCGTAGACATTCTCGGTTATGCAGATTGAAACAAATTAAGATAAATAACCATAGGATCAATTTATCTAGTATTTTCGAACTGCTTAATGAACCCAACATGCTCCTTTCGGAGCATTGGGCTCTTTTACCAACGCATCGTTCATTTGAAAGTAACACAAACAAGTGAATTTACGTTGATACACCAGCCTTTTTATTCCACAAGGGGTTATAAGCTGATTCCGCGTGCCCAAGTAGTATCTGATACTATACTACAAGTAAGGGCAATCCCGAAGTGTTTTGAAAGGATCGTTAATATTGACACAGGTTTATTTTTAAAAGGACAAAAAAATACTTTACTCTTTGGTAAGAGTGAATATTCTCTATCGTCTAAAGGAGAGATACGATGCTCTTTACACCTCAGAGTTCGTAGAACAAGGAAGAGATCTTGCCGGAGTACACGTGACGTATCCGTATCCTTTACCCTCATGCCCGTGCCGGAATGAATCACCCACTCACCATATCAACCTATTACATTTGGATTTTTAAATCCTAAATACTGTCATGCTAATGTTCTTTCATATCTCTTTTTAGTGAAGTGAGACAGGTACGCTTTGCGTGGGACTCACACACGTCAATCGGTTGAACATCGATGAACCCTTTTCAAAAAGCATCGGCGCACGTGTAAACGAGGCGCTCTACCGCTGAGCTATAGCCCTTTTTTCTGTTCAATCAGTCTATGAATACCATTCTTAGTATACTTTTATCATATCGCTTTTGTCAAGTTGGCTAACCTATGTAATCTAGTTAGTTTATGGTTGGCTTCACTCCAATAGTTTTAAATGAGATTATTGTTCTTGACTCTCCATACGGAGTATAATAATTTATTATAATAAACAAAAGCCTACTTGACTCAGCGGTTAGAGTATCGCTTTCATACGGCGGGAGTCATTGGTTCGAATCCAATAGTAGGTAAAACTTATTAGGCACCATCTTATTGTTTAAATCGATCCCTAATAAGTTCTACATATAGTTGAGTGTTGGAAATGAATATAAACCTTCATGGTACCCTGAATAGCTCTATTCTTAGTCGAGTTCTTATTTTTTCCCTCGCTACATCCGTTTCTCGTGCTCTTTCAGACAAATAATAAGGAAAAATAGTTAACTAATTTCTAACGCTTCTAATCGGGCTTTAGCTCTTTTAAATGATAAGTTAGCTTCAATCATCTGTTTCTTCCCTTCGGCTTTAGCTAGATTAGCTTGAGCTATCTGAAACGTCTTCTGAGCCTCCTCTGGATCAATCTCAGTAGCTCGTTCCGCCTCATTGACAAGTATTGTTACTTGATTATTGTCTATCATGGCGAAACCACCCATTAATGCCATCGTAGACCATTGTTCATCATGGCGTATTTTTGGCACTCCCATATCCAAAGCTGTAAGTAGTGGCGCGTGGTTAGGCAATATCCCAACTTGGCCACTGCTTGTGGATAAAACAATTTCCCGAACCTCAGAATTCCACACAGTTCGATTAGGGGCCATTACACGGAGATTCAAAATCATAGATTTTCTTGACCCTCCACTTGCAAGGTTGCAGCCTTTGTAGTGGCTTCATCAATATTACCAACTAAATAAGAAGCTTGCTCAGGGAGATTGTCCAATTTACCAGAGAGAATCATTTGAAATCCCTTAATCGTTTCTACCAAGCTAACGTATTTTCCCGGGGAGCCAGTAAAGACTTCTGCTACGAAAAAAGGTTGCGACAAAAAACGTTCTATTTTTCGTGCTCGAGATACCGTTAAACGGTCCTCTTCTGATGATTCGTCCAGTCCGAGAATAGCAATAATATCTTGAAGTTCTTTGTAACGTTGCAAAGTCTGTTTAACCCCTTGCGCGGTTTCATAATGCTCCTCACCCACAATCCAAGGTTGTAACATAGTTGAAGTCGAATCTAGGGGGTCTACAGCAGGATAAATACCCTTTGCTGCTAATCCTCTGGAAAGCACGGTCGTAGCATCCAGGTGCGCAGATGTTGTAGCAGGAGCTGGATCAGTCGAATCATCTGCAGGTACATAAACAGCTTGAATAGAGGTTATTGACCCCTCTTTAGTTGAAGTAATTCTTTCTTGGAGAGAGCCCATTTCCGTGCCAAGGGTTGGTTGATAACCAACGGCGGAAGGCATTCTACCTAATGAAGCCGAAACTTCTGACCCCGCTTGAACAAAGCGAAAAATATTGTCAATGAATGGTAATACATCCTGTTTGTTAACATCTCGAAAATATTCGGCCATTGTTAATGCGGTTAGACCAACTCTCATACGAGCTCCTGGCGGCTCATTCATCTGACCATAAACCAAAGCCACTTTTGATTCTGATACATTTTGTTCATTAATCACTTTCGATTCTTTCGTTTCCATGTAAAGATCGTTACCTTCACGAGTACGTTCTCCTACTCCACCGGATACAGATACTCCTCCATGCGCTTTGGCAATATTATTGATCAATTCCGTAATAGGAACCGTTTTTCCCACTCCAGCCCCCCCAAATAATCCAATTTTTCCACCTCGCCGATATGGAGCCAAAAGATCGACGACTTTAATTCCTGTTTCAAATATAGAGAGTTTTGTATCCAATTGCGTAAACGCAGGAGCAGATCTGTGAATGGGAAATGTTGCACTACTATCTACGGGACCCAAATTATCTACGGGTTCGCCAAGAACGTTAAAGATTCGACCAAGAGTAATTTCACCGACAGGAACGCTAAGAGGAGATCCCGTGTCAGTAACACTCATGCCTCTTGTTAAACCGTCTGTGGCACTCATTGCGACAGCTCGCACTTCGTTATTACCCAATAATTGTTGTACTTCACAGGTAACATTAATATCCTGACCCGCTGGATTTTGTCCCTTGACTATCAATGAATTATAAATATTGGGCATTTTATCTGGGGAAAAAGCTACATCTGGTACTGGTCCAATGATCTGAGTGATATATCCCACGTTTTTTTCTACTAATTTGGAAATTCCGAAATAGAAAGAACTAGTTTTCATAACTATTTTGGTGTATTATCTTTATTTGATTATTGAACCAATAAAAGTCTTTAATATCTGATTGCTTATAAATAAAGAATCTTTATTTCCTGCTATACAAGCATTTTATTTTTCCTTCGAGAAACGAGAAAAGGACCCCCCGTTTTTCTTATTACAGATAGGAAAAAGATAGAGACGAATAAGGAAATTCATAAATCTAGTAAGATTTTCTTTTTCACAGGATTTGAATACTAACAAAGTTTAGAATCTGTCGGTCCAATGTATGACATATAATTCCAATGTTCCGTTTATTAAAATAAAATGTTTTTTTTTTATTGATCTTCAAACAGATCAAATAGTGAGATCGATACCTCTTTTCTCTCTATCGACCAGTCTAACCATGAAAAGATTCTTGAGTCAATGTATTTATATAGAACAGAACTCGAGATTTCAACCGATTATTGTAAGAAGCAACAAAAGTCAGTTGCGCTTCCTATAAAACGCATTATAAAATAGTATTGTTCCAGGCGTGGAACACAGTTTTTTGCTCGGGTCAAATTTAGAATTTGGTGAGACCCATTTCATGTTTCGAATTGGATTAACTCCACCTATGTCGAGCAGATCTCAAAATTGCAAGATTTACTACTCAAGTCGTAGGGAGGGACCCATGTCACCACAAACGGAGACTAAAACAGGTATTGGATTCAAAGCTGGTGTTAAAGATTATCGATTGACCTACTATACTCCCCAGTATCAAACCAAAGATACTGATATATTGGCAGCCTTTCGAATGACTCCGCAACCGGGAGTACCTCCCGAAGAAGCTGGAGCTGCGGTCGCTGCTGAGTCCTCCACGGGTACATGGACCACGGTATGGACGGATGGACTTACCAGTCTTGATCGTTACAAGGGTCGGTGCTACGATATTGAACCCGTTGCCGGAGAAGACAATCAATATATCGCTTATGTAGCTTACCCCTTGGATTTATTTGAAGAAGGTTCTGTTACTAATTTGCTAACTTCTATTGTAGGTAACGTATTTGGATTCAAAGCCTTGCGTGCTCTACGCTTAGAGGATTTAAGAATTCCTCCTGCTTATTCAAAAACGTTTCTAGGTCCGCCCCACGGCATCCAGGTCGAAAGAGATAAATTAAATAAATATGGTCGTCCCTTATTAGGATGTACAATTAAGCCCAAACTAGGTTTATCCGCCAAAAATTATGGTAGAGCCGTTTATGAATGTCTTCGTGGCGGACTTGATTTTACCAAGGATGATGAGAACGTCAATTCCCAACCATTCATGCGTTGGCGCGATCGTTTCCTATTTGTAGCAGAAGCTCTTTTTAAATCCCAAGCCGAAACGGGCGAAATCAAGGGACATTACTTAAATGCTACTGCAGGTCACTGCGATGAAATGATAAAAAGGGCGGTCTTCGCTAGGGAATTGGGTGCGCCTATCGTTATGCACGACTACCTGACTGGAGGATATACCGCAAATACCAGCTTGGCCTTCTACTGCCGAGATAATGGATTGCTTTTACACATTCACCGCGCAATGCATGCCGTAATTGATAGACAAAAGAATCACGGCATGCATTTTCGTGTATTGGCTAAAACATTACGTATGTCCGGTGGAGATCATATCCATGCTGGGACTGTAGTCGGTAAACTCGAAGGAGAACGAGAAGTTACTTTAGGATTCGTTGATTTACTTCGCGACGATTATATTGAAAAAGATCGTAGTCGCGGTATCTACTTCACCCAGGACTGGGTATCTATGCCAGGAGTACTGCCCGTAGCTTCTGGAGGCATCCACGTATGGCACATGCCCGCTTTAACTGAAATATTCGGAGATGATTCTGTATTGCAATTCGGTGGAGGAACTTTAGGGCATCCCTGGGGAAATGCACCTGGAGCTGTTGCAAATCGAGTTGCATTGGAAGCTTGTGTACAAGCCCGAAACGAAGGACGTGACCTTGCTCGCGAAGGTAATGAAATTATTCGTGAAGCTGCTAAATGGAGTCCTGAATTAGCAGCTGCTTGCGAAGTATGGAAAGCAATCAAATTTGAATTTGAAACAATTGATACGGTGTAATATTCATAACTATTTATAGCGTACATATCTATAAATATTAGGCGTTTATCGAGATTTTTATTTATGATAGAAAGTATAAGTGGAGTATTTGGAAACAACTTTTTTTCCAATACTCCCCATTTCTCATAAAATTAATTTGAAATTGGGGGCTCAAAGGATGAGAGCATACGGTTGGTTCAAGTCGTGAACTCAAGGGTTCGAATCCCTTCCAATTTGAAGTGATAGCAACTAGCCGCAATCTATAAAGGGTTAGCACAGAATTGAGAGGATTCCCATTTATCATTTATGCGGTAGAGACAAAATTTCGTTATGAAAGGCATATGAAATACAGTTGGATAAGCTCTGGGAAGTTCCTAACATATCATTGATCATATGACTATATTTTTGAGTAAGGGCCAATCAGGGGAGGAACCGAATGCAGTTCTTTTTTATTTTTTTAGTACCCATTTAAAATAAATAGTGAGGATATTTTTACGTCTGTAAAAAATCGGTTTGAGGATAGAAGAAAATTTGGTGGGTTGATTGGAGCTTTTCTTGAGAAGGCTACTAAAGGTTACGTTCCAAACGAAAAAGAAGGAGATAGACACACAGATATCGGTATTAATAAAGGGCTACGGACTCGATGTGACAACTGTGGAAATATGCTTTACGTCAAATTCTTGAAAGAAAATGAAAGTATTTGTGAAGGGTGCGGCTATCATTTATCTATGACAAGTACGGAAAGGATTGAACCTTTGATTGATCGCGAAACTTGGATTCCAATGGATGAAGACATGACCGCAAGAGATATTTTGGATTTTTCAGATGAGGATTCTTATCAGAATCGTATTACAACTTCTCAGGAAAATACAGGTTTAACTGACGCTGTCCAAACAGGTATCGGACATTTAAATGGAATACCTATTGCACTTGGTGTTACGGATTTCCAATTTATGGGAGGCAGTATGGGCTCAGTAGTGGGCGAAAAGATTACCCGGGTAATCGAATATGCTACAGACAAACGCTTACCCCTCGTCATTGTCTGTGCTTCTGGAGGGGCACGCATGCAAGAAGGGACATCAAGTCTGATGCAAATGGCTAAAATCTCTTCTGCCTTGCAGATTCATCAACGTCGCCAAAAGTTGTTATATATCTCAGTCCTTACTTATCCAACTACAGGTGGTGTGACTGCTAGTTCCGGAATGTTAGGAGACGTAATTATTGCTGAACCCAAAGCATATATAGCATTTGCTGGGAAGAGGGTAATCGAACAAACCTTACGGCAAAAGATTCCTGATGGCTTTCAAGTCGCTGAATCCTTATTCGACCATGGATTACTCGATTCGATTGTTCCACGTAACCTTCTAAAGGGTGTTTCAAGAGAAATATTTGAGCTTTATGCCTCATCTCCCTGTACAAATAATTGAGCCTCTCCTTTTTCAGTCCAAATCTTTTTGTTTCCATCGCTTATGTCTTCACTACTAAAGACGTTACTAGGTTGGTAATCAAACCACGGCGGGGTGTATCGATGCGGATTACGAACAACTCTAGATTCAATTGAATCTAGAATTGTTCTGAATATCCAATTAGTGCACCCTGCCCATACGTTTATCCGTCATTTAACTAATCAAAAAAATCTGTACTGTTTTAAAAGGGTTTATGGGGTACGCAGTGCGGGAACATATTTATATCTAAATGATACGTCTAGAATCCGAGACCCTCTTTTTTTTGTGGAATGGAAATACTATCATTAAATATTAGAAAGATAATGAAGATAGCAAATCTTATTCTAATGTGAAATAATTTTTTTTTTCACATTTATTTTTCCTTCTATCACTTGAGGTAATCCCCTTATGACAACATCTTATCTACCTTCCATTTTTGTACCCCTAGTAGGTTCAGTGTTTCCAGCAATTGCTATGGCTTCTTCGTTCATTTACATAGAAGAAGATGAAATCTCATGATTCTTTCTTCTATTTGTTTTGCACATTTCAAAATAAAAATTTGTGACATTGATTGATTTCAGCAATGCCTTTTTCATCAGTAAAATCTCAGTCAATAAGTTTTCACAACAATCTATTCTTTCAAAATCAAGTTTTTATTTATTGAATCGATGACTTTGACAAAATTGCTACGGCGGATAAAACGAAGCTTTTTATATATGTCATGCGCGTATGATGTGTGTCAAACATGTAAACATCTACGTGCATACACATATCTACAATAAATATCTGTCACTTACGCACTTGGGGGGGGTACTCCCTCCTCTTTGTCTCTACTACCAAAAATCATCTGATCTATTTAAGTAATCGAATTTAAAGGAGTTGTTTCAAAAAAAATGTTTTTTGCAACAACTCTCTATTTTAGCAGGGATTGTTTTTGTAACGAATGGAACAGGATGGTGGCATAAGTAAGGTTAATAATGAGATAACGAAACAATTTATTATGATAAGATACTAACTTCGGGGGAATAGCAACGACTCGTCAATCAAAGTGGATTCAAATAGATTTTGTAAAAGGTTCTCGCACATTCAGTAATTCGTTCTGGGCTTGTGTACTCGCCTGCGGTGCGTTGGGTTCCATACTGGTCGGGCTTTCCAGCCATATCGGGAAAGATTTAATTCCTTTGCTTTCATCTGAACAAATTGTTTTTATTCCACAAGGTATTGTGATGTTTTTTTATGGTATTGCAGGTCTTTTTATCGGTTCCTATTTGGGGTGCACCGTATTTTGGAACGTGGGCAGCGGATACAATTTGTTTGACAAACGAGAAGGAACTTTTTCAATTTTCCGTTGGGGTTTCCCTGGACGAAATCGTTGCATTCGTATAAAAATTCCACTAAAGAATATACAAGCAGTTGGATTAGAAACCCGGGAAGGTATTTATCCTCGTCGGATTCTTTATTCAAGAATGAGGGGTCAGCAAAGTGTTCCCCTTACTCGTGTTGCAGAAGATTCATCATTGAGTGAAATGGAAGAAAAGGCTGCTGAACCTGCTCGTTCCTTACGCGTATCAATCGAGAGTTTTCAAGGTCTTTAATTATTTAAATTTAACTAAAAAAGGGGTAAATCAATGAATGCGCATATGTGACTGTATATAATTAATTTTTTTTAGTCATAAGTTTCAAAATTTTTTCCTGGTATATCAATAACGTATGAAACTAGATTGCTGGAAAATTACTCAACAGTTCCATAAAATTCCTTATCGTTCTTTGGACAGAGCTTATGAGGCTAGTAAACAGATTCAATCTGTAAAAAAAAAATCTTTCTATCACATGCAGGTCAAAGCACCTTCCAAATTTGAAGAGTCGTCCCAGCCTGGGGCAACTCCTCTAAACAAAGAATTTGGTATATCCAAATTTATAATATATTGGAGTCTTTTAGAATATCGACTCAGCCTATTTCTATTAGGATTAAAAAAAAATTTGGTGCTTTTTCATAGTTTTCCTAGAGAAGTCTTTTTATGGCCGCCGCTAGTAGCAAATCATTATACTAGTAACGCTACAAGGATGTCCTCAATTAAAAATAAAAAGTCTGTGGTAAAAAAGTACAAATCTGACACATTTTTGTCTCATTACTCAGATATTTCCCTTTTAAAGTCAAGGTCTCGTAAAAATCGGCATAGAGGGAATAGAATAGCAATCGATATGCGAGACCGGATCGAGGATTCTGCAACAAACGATTCAGAGATTAATACTTGTGTTTCTCCAAGAAAACAGGTATTGTATCTCAAAAATTTTGAGCAAATGAACCGAAAATTAGTTTGGATTGAAGCTGTTTTAAATGATTCGAATGTAATGGAGGAATACACGGCGCCTCCGCTTACTTCAATCGATGAAGGTTCTAACAAAAGATCTTTTATTCGTGGATCAATTGATTTTTCTATTAATTCAACAGCTTATGAATCAACCAGTTTGATACCACGATCTATAAATCGTACTTTATCTAAGTTTGAGACAGAATTGACAAGTCAAGCAAGTCCATTGGTACTTCATGATTTTCAATTAGCTAAGCATCAGGCATTAGCTTCTTTACAATATATCGGGTATTTACTAATTGTTCTTTTTCTGATCCCTACTACTCTAATAAATGAATTTGTGGAAACTTGGGTTAGGCGGTTGTGGAACACGTCTCAGTCACAAATCTTTTTCAATTCGTTCCAAGAAGAAAAAGCTCTGAATCAGCTTCATAGAATTGAAGGATTACTGTGGTTGAATGAAATGACGAGAGGCCCTGCCAGTATTCAATTACAAGATTGTAACGTAGAGACATGCGGCGGAACGATTCAGTCCATAGTAATGTATAATGAGTTAAATATTCAAATTGCTTCGCATTTAGTATCTGATGTCATTAGCTTCGTTATCTCAATCTTTTTGCTCGTAGTAGGTCAAAAAAGACTTGCAGTTCTAAATTCTTGGATTCAGGAGTTATTTTATAGTTCGAATGATACAATGAAAGCGTTTTCTATCCTTTTAGTAACTGACCTATGTGTCGGATTCCATTCCCCTCATGGCTGGGAGATCGTCACAGGTTGTTTCCTAGAACATTTAGGATTCGCCCGTAATAAATACGTAATTTCTTGCTTTGTCTCAACGTTTCCAGTTATTTTAGATACAGTTTCTAAGTATTGGATTTTTCGTCACCCGAATCGTACATCGCCCTCAATTGTAGCAACTTATCATACGACGAATGAATGATCACGATTTCATTACTTTCTGTTAATCATGCTTCATCCATCACCATGGCTTCTGATAAATAAAAAAAACTTTAATCTCTCGGTTCTTGTTTTGCGATAGTTTTTTATCTTCTCCGTTTATCCGTTGGATTAGGTAGAAAAAAACATCGTACGACACTCCTCCTCCATAGTAACGACATGAAACGAAGTGCTATTTGGTTGTACTAGTTATTTCTCTCTATTTTCCTGAATAGATAGAAGTAGGAAATAAAATTAAATTGTCGCATTGTTAATTGAGAAACGGTGCATCAAAAAGAGAAAAGAAAGATTTAGCATCAATCATTAAACTATGAAAAAAAAAATTCTTAACAAGTGGATGGAGAAATGGTTGATTATACCATTTCTAATAGTTATAGCTCTTCTAGAATTGAATTGGTCACCTACCTCCAATGCATATCCCATTTTTGCGCAACAAAATTATGAGAATCCCCGGGAAGCTACTGGACGTATCGTATGCGCTAATTGCCACTTAGCCAAGAAACCCGTGGATATCGAAGTTCCCCAATCTGTGCTTCCTGATACTGTATTCGAGGCAGTTGTTAAGATTCCCTATGATACGTAGATAAAATAAGTTCTTGCCAATGGCAAAAAGGGGGGGCTTAATGTAGGTGCCGTTCTCATTTTACCTGAAGGATTTGAATTAGCTCCTCCTGATCGTATTCCAACTGAGTTGAAAGAAAAATTGGGAAAACTTTCATTCCAGATCTACCGCCCTGACAGAAAAAACATAATAGTGATAGGTCCAATTCCGGGAAAGTCGTATCGCGAAATTGTATTCCCGATCCTCTCACCAGACCCGACCACTAGTAAAATAGCACACTTTTTGAAATACCCCATCTATGTAGGCGGAAATAGAGGAAGGGGACAAATATATCCCGACGGAAGTAAAAGTAATAACACGGTTTATAATGCTTCGGCAACAGGAACTATAAAAAGAGTGGCACGCAAAGAGGGAAAAGGCGGATACGAAATAACTATAGAAGGAACAGTTGAAGGTCGCGAAGTGACTGATATAGTACCCCCCGGCCCTGAACTTATCGTTTCAGAAGGCGAATTTGTTAAAATTGATCAGCCATTAACTAGTAATCCCAACGTAGGTGGATTCGGTCAAAGCGAAGCGGAGATTGTACTTCAAGATCCATTACGCGTTCAAGGTCTTTTACTTTTCTTCGCATCGGTCATTTTAGCACAGATTTTTCTAGTGTTGAAAAAGAAGCAATTTGAAAAAGTACAGTTGGCGGAGATGAATTTCTGAATATGTATCTCTTTTATATACCTCTTTTTGATAGATAAAAGAGATATAGATCTGAAATAGTTTTTTTTAACCTCTTTTGCAAAAATATTTCTTTAAAATACCTTGTATCTTGTATTATAATTAATCAATTTTACTGAAAGAAAAGTTAAAAATAATGGAAGAGGTTATTGAGGCAGATAAATACGTAGGAACGTAAATCATCGAAGCCATAAGGATAACCCCAAAACCACTCTTAGCAGATCATTTGAATTGAACAAGTATACCACTTGGATTTGAAGTGTTTTAAGGACCAGATAGTTTCACAAGGATAAAGATTACTATTGCAACACGATATTAATAATATGTCCAGTCGACCCCGATTGATTCTTTTAAAAGAATCAATCGGGGTCGACTGGACATATTATTCGATAATAAGGTGCTCCCTCCCTAGTCAGAGCAATATGGTAGACCACTTGCTGATTCATAATAATCGGATTAAAAAAGCATATCTCGAATAGAGAAAGAGAACTTGTTAACCTTTGATTCTTAATTATTGGAAAAGGAGTATTTTCCAGTAGTAATAATTCTACTTTACTCATACCTAAGTAGAATAAGTGGAATAACAAAAAGCGTTTCCAATTAGTATTATTTTTTTTTTAATCTCAAAGGGATGATCCTAATCCCGAATAGGCTCCGTAAAAGAATATTCCAAGTAAACCGATTACGAGTGTGCCGGCTACAGTACCCACTAGCCATAAGGGAATCCTTCCAGTGGAATTGGCCATTTCTCCTATTCCTCCCTACCCCTATTATCTCTGGTCTCAGCATTTGTTTAGTCGTAACTCAAGACACGAACAGTCAAAAAGGATTTGTATCTTGGGTGTTTTCGATCAATGTTGCCAAATTTTTTCAATATCTAATTGAAAAAATAGTTGGAAAATGGGACAGCAAGTACAAAAATCAGTAAAAGTCCCCAATAAAGGCTTGTACGATTCGATTCTACACTTTGTTTGTTTGGATTCGGTTGTGTCATGAATTCAAAGCTCGTTTAAAGACTATCGTTGAATAAATTGCATCGCTGATATAGATCCCAAAAAGAAAACTGTGGGCACGGCTAATCCGTGAACAGCTAACCACCTAACAGTGAAGATTGGATAAGTTCTATCTAGAGTCATTACTACCTCCTAGAAGGATCTGGTGGATGCATCAACTTGTTCCAACGAGTCAAAACGACCGGTTATTAAAGGAACTTCTTGTCGAGTTTCTGTGAAATACTCATTTGGGCGGGGACTACCGAACACGTCGTAAGCCAAACCCGTACTGACGAATAACCGACCTGCAATAAATAGAGAAGGTATAGTGATGCTGTGAATAACCCAATACCGAATACTAGTAATAATGTCAGCGAAGGGACGTTCCCCCGTGTTCCCAGACATGTTTTGCTCCGCATTCCATTGCAATAAAAAAAAAGGATTAGATCAGAAGTATTGGCTTGGGGCAATAATACCCACTGGTCAAATACATTTTATCAATCCATTTTAAGTCGTCATTAAAAATACCAAGGGTATATCTAAAACATACTGGATTAGTATAGCTCTCTGTTTGCCTAAGCGGCAAGATTACTTTTGCTCGCGGAATATTAAAAAGAGGTGGTTCAAAATTGCCTCCACTTGAAAACGTTGAACGTCTCTTGTGTGCTAGTGATCAAAATAGAATCAAAAGTTGTGCCTCGAGGCGACGTTTTCTTTTACTTCTATGCCTGCGGTTGCCTCGCTATTCCTCGCAGAGTCCCCCACACTTTTCAGTTTGTCCCATCGGAACATCTTCTCTAACAGTCTGAGCCTCGACAGCATTTTCTTCGTCAGATTAGCGACCTCTTGCCTGGCCTCGTATGTATCTACCAAAGATCGGACGCCAAATTGGGAGACACAAATGTGATGACGTTGGATTTAACACACACTAATTGTTTTATAAGGAAAGCGTCCCGTTTTTTGTTCAGTAGAACAAGGAATTGTTCCGCTGGCTCCGATTTCTCGTTAGAGAAGCCAGAGTGGAAGAATCCAGAGTGAAAATTTTGGGTCTAATTCTTTTTTTTTAGAATCGCGCTAGCGTAGATCTAGATCTTGCTTAAGCCTTGACCAAACCTCGTGGCTAGGCTGACGGGTATGCTTTTACGGAGAGACATAGCCGCCTAAAGGTCCGTAGAGACGTCGACCAGCAAGCGCCGCTGATCCCTATACTATAATGACCTTGTCAGGAACTAAAAAGGAAGCACAAACTATTAGCTATTCAATTTATAATGGCGTTTTAGAGTGGTTTTTTATAAGTAAGGAGTCAATAGAACAGTAAGTAATTAACAACTTCCTGAAACTGTATACTAATCTATGTATTAGTTCAATTCTGTGGATAATTTTATGACAACTCTAATAAGTTACTTCGCTTTCCTGCTGTCCGTATCGCTATTGACTCTATCATTATATATCGGATTAAATAAGATCCAGCTATTATAAACTAAAATTTATACTAGGACTGAAGAGATGCGAGGAGGGGGCCCAGCCCACTACTGGCTTTTATCGACTTGATGTATTTACCAATATCGATTCATACTCGAATATTATGTTATAAGTCTTTATATCAGAATATATTTAGGAATTTAAATGGTTGAAGCATTACTATCTGGAATTGTGTCGGGATTAATTCCAATAACTTTGATTGGACTGTTTGTAACTGCATATCCACAATATCGACGGGGCGACCAATTAGATATTCGATAAAAATCTATCATTTTTAGGGCTTTTTTTATTGTTTCGTCGTTATCCACAAATTGTACCACTTATCACCCTGCTTTCATCAGTTTCGAAACCTCTCGAATAAATTGAGAGAAGGGTGAATAGTTATAACTATTTTATTTGGCATTTCAGCCATATTAAATCGATCTGTCAGTGAAAGAAACAGGTTAGATTCTAATAGGCAAAACACGCCCTGTAGGACTCGAACCTACGACATCGGGTTTTGGAGACCCGCGTTCTACCGGACTGAACTAAGAGCGCTTTTTCCGGATACCCATCCCATCCCATCCCATTCAATTGGATCATTTCATTATTTGGGTATCGTAACGGAATCAAATTATTGAAAGAGAAAATTATTGACGAGGAAATGATCAAAAAGCTGTTAGAAGTTTTGCCAAACTAATGGGATCAATCGATCGAATGAAAGAAGTATCGTACATCGATATTTATCCTCGTTTTATTGAATGGTATTTATTATGCATCGCGGATTAACAAGAAATAGGGATGACAGGATTTGAACCTGCGACATTTTGTACCCAAAACAAACGCGCTACCGAGCTGCGCTACATCCCTATTAATATTAATTAACGATTAATTCTTGCGAGTCATAATAATTCGACTCGACTTATTATAACCAACCGTCATAGGGATTGGCTACTGAATATACAAGTATGTTTAATATGAATGAAGTTATTTCGTCTTTTCCTCGTGTCAAATATATCCAATAATATCATTGGGCGCGATTGAGTGACGGTAAATATGAACGAAGACAGCCCGCTTCTCTTTTTTTATCTCTATTTAATTGATATTAAAATCAGTTGGATAGAAAATAAAAGAAGGATCAAGTAAATTAAAACGAGTGGAAAACAAATGAAATAAACAGGAGAATTTGTAACGCAAGATTTTAAAACTTATTTATCTACAGCCCCTGTGCTCGCTACAATATGGTTTGGTTTGTTAGCCGGTTTATTAATAGAAATTAATCGATTTTTTCCAGATGCTTTAATATTTCCATTTTATTAATCGGCAAAGGACATCAATAGTATTGAGTATGTAAGTGATGACTATATAAGGACTATACTCGTAATACCAAAGAGTAAACTAAACATAATGATGCAAAACATAATGATACAAAAATAAAATAAGTACTAAATTCTATGATAAATATTCTGTAATTACTTGATAAACAACTCTAAAACAATATAATAATTTTTGATTTTAATAAGATTTATACATTTCTACGTTGGAAAGAGACTCTGCTGTATTACCTTCCGATTGTTCCTACTTATTAGAATCTACTTCATGCAATGCTACGACTAAAAGTAAAGATGCGAGAGTAACCACTGCTTTGGAATGCACCTATTGTATCCGAAAAGAAACTGGTCAAGATTCCTCGGGTATTTATCGATACACTACTCGTAAAAATCGTAAGAATACTTCTATCCGATTGGAATTAAGGAAGTACTGTCCCAATTGTTGTAAACACACTATTTATCGGGAATTGAAAAAATAACCACTTTTAACAGATTGACTTTTTGTTGTAAATTTACGAACCATTGACATTAACAATTGCTATTGCAAAAGAGAGGACAAATTTATGAATAGGCTTAAACTGTCTTCCCGCAGGCGTTCTCCATCCATTTGATCTGATGAAATTGTCGATTACAAAAATCCAAGTCTACTTCGTCGATTTATAAGTGAACAAGGAAAAATTTTATCTAGACGGGTAAACAGATTAACCTCGAAGCAGCAGCGTTCGGTTGTTGTCGCTATAAAAAGGGCTCGTATTCCCGCTTTGCCGCCTTTTTCCAGTAACGAGAATTAAATAAATTTAATATAAAAAAATGAGCTTCTTTTTTTGTTAAAAGGATCCATCTTTAGAAACTTTAGAAAAAAGCTACTCAATCCTTTTCTTTTTTTTTTGTTTAAGTGAAACAAAAGACAAAGAAGGGATTGGGTAGATTGGACTATGTTGAGTTGAAAAAGATAAAAAATCCCGATATTGTTGCTGCTTGCTCGATCTCTCTGAGAACGAATTCCTGAAAATTTTATGAGTTCATTCCTAATCAATCCGCTTTAGTACGAATCCCTTGTATTATCGTGGAAAAAGAGTCAGTATCTAAAACAACCATTTGCCCAAGCATTTTGCGGTTCAAACAGATTTGATTAGTGTATAAATAATTAATGAAGTTACTGTAATTCATGTCATTCTGCCTCAACGCTGCGCTTATTCTAGTAATCCATAAACGACGAATTTCTCTCTTCCGATTCCTTCTATCTTGATACGCATTAAAAAATGCTTTCACTCTTTGCTGGTTCGCTGTTCGAAACAATTTTGAATGAGATCCGATGGCTCCAGAAGCCATTTCAATGATTTTATTGCGACGTTTTCGAGCCACAGACCCACGCTTAACCCTAGTCATTGGATATCTACCTCTACAAAGTAATAGATCGAATTCGATTTTTAAAAAATCAATTCATTAGTCATTAGCATATTGTTATAATCATATGTATTTACTAACTTCATGCTTTTTAGTACTCTCTTTTAGTGCATTTTTTTTAGTCAAAAATAGATTGATTTTAATATGTTATTCAAATTTTAATATGTTATTCAATTAGGGGTTCAAGAGGGGGGGGTTCATCCCCCCGAAAACCCTTATCTGATATAAAAAGTAGACATTCCAACGGCTTCTGCTTTTCCGACCTTCCTGCGCACAGGAAACATTCTGAATGGGTATCTCTGCAAATGCGAGAACTTAAAACGAGAGGAAAATGAAAGTCTCTGTGTATTCCGAAGTTTCCGTGGTACCTTCATTGACAGTTGGATCCTTCCTATACACCGGAGCCTAAATTTTCTAAAACAAAGAAAATATAAATGCTGTTGGTAAGTCGTACGATTCCCAAATCTTGGCTCAACCCGGTGACCAAATTGCCTCGGGTAAAAACCTCTCCTGTATACAGAGCTTTACGTGTAGTAACGGTATTTTATTTTGGAAATTGTCAAACAATTGATCTTTGCTTGCTCCTGCTGTCGCTGGGTTATTCTAATTGAAATTTACACATAAATAACCGTTATCCCCATTTTGTTTTACAATTTTTTTATTGTAAAATGGTGCGTTTTCGTCCCTTATCAAGACGATCGGATTTGCACCGATTATAACCACGAATTTTCATCCCTCGCTGGAAGAAGTAGATGATGAATCTTTGACTCACTCCAATAAGAGTACCTGTATTTTATTACATGAATCCTTTATGGGTTAGTTTTTTACTCAAACACGTCACACATACACCCTGGTACATACTCCCCGCCGTTGGGGACATCCTCGAAGAGCAGGGGACTTTGTTCCACTTCCAACAGGTTGTCTTGCTTTTCTAATAAGTTGTTGATTAGTTGGCATAGTCATGATACAAACAAATTTTTTGGTTTGAAACGTTTCTAACCATTACAATTAACGAAAAGTTCATAATAAATTGAAAAGTTGCTTTTATTAAAAAAATTATTCATAGATATATACTATAAAGGTAAGAAAAAAAGAAAAACCTCTTTTTCCTTTGCTTCAGTTCTCTTTTGTCATTAGTAATTTTTTATTAATTGATTACCACATTGATTTTGAATCCGTAGAGTTTTCAGATGCTACGAAATCAACAATGCCGTAATCTTTTGCATCTTTTGCCGACGTAAAAACATCCCTTTCCATGTCTTCAGGAATTATCCACACTGGTTTGCCGGTTCTTTGTACATAAACTTTAGTTATACAATCTCGGAGTTTCGAGACCTCCTCGGCTTCCATGACGCATTCTCCTGCTTGTCCGTCGTAGTAAGAGCTAGCAGGTTGGTGAATCATAACCCTAATATGGTCAAACTAATTTGCTCGGGATTAACCGTACGGGCAGGTTTATCTGCATACGGCTTCACATCTGGTGGGACTAGTGAATGAGGCTCTCAAACATACAGATTAATAGCTTTTTTAACCCTATTCCTTACAAGCCCGTGACTTTTACTACTTTTACAACAAGTACCATTTACCATCCTTTCCTAGAGTACTACGATGGTTCCGTTGCTTCTTTCTTCCAGCAATCCCAAAGTTTTCTATGGAGACTTCATATAAACGATGCGTTACAAACACTATAAAGAACCAAACTATTGAAAGATAAAGAAAAGAATTTCATTTAATTTATAAAAAATTTTTTGACAACAAATTAAAAGGATTTAACTTTTCTTATTTCGTGATTCTTGTGACGCTAAAATATCTATCTACCTTGTTGGGGTTAAATCTATTCAACGAAAAAAGATCTTTCTCAATTTGTTTTGCAATCCCGGGATGTTAAGTTTCGGTGGACAGATAACCATCCGAATAAAAAACTTCGTCGAGCTCTAAATGCCGTGCTACAATTACCCTAATCAATTGGGAGTAATTGGGCGGAGACATAGTTTAAATCCATGTAAATCATTGGCGCTAAGCGTGGGGCAGTGCTATACGTTTGGTGATCTCTCCTCCCGTTAAAATGAACGATCCCATGGACGCCGCTAATCCCATGCAAATTGTATGTACATCCGGTACTACGAATTGCATAGCATCGTAGACAGATATTCCCGCTAATACAGCTCCACCAGGAGAATTCACATATAAGTACATGTCTTTGGTTTCATCTTCCCCATTTAGATACATCATGATACCAATCGGTTGATTTGCAATCTCATCATCAACTTGTTGACCTAAAAATAATAATCTCTCTCGATAAAGCCGGTTGATTGGGATAGGCCTTTTTTTACCTCCCCTTTGAACCGTAGAAGTCTCGTTAGAAGCGTACGGCTCTTTAAACTAGATTTCGAGGCATAAATAGTTATAAAGATACTCAGAGAAACCTTCAAAGTTTTACTATACGGTTACGGTTGTTCATAAACAAAAGATGGGATATTTTTGCCCAACCAGTGGGGCCTTCGACGCCTCGCCATTTAAATCTTTGTTCAATACTGTTTTTCTCTTTTTAGATAACTAATTGTATTGAACCACTTTGCTCCATGTTCACCGTATCAAGCGACAATAAACAATTTATCTTCTGCAAAAGAAAAAAAAAGAATCTTTGGGTTCGTCTTCTACTTCGGGGGTAACGATCCGATCCTCATTCGTACGTATAGGACAAATGGTTTCATTTTCCCTTCCTTTCTTAGTTATATCCTCCATATATTTCTATTTATTAATTCAATAAATTACTTCCTTTTTATTAGGAATAGTTTATAACAAACGCTTCAGTCATAATTGAGTTTGCGGAATTAGTAACCGAAGCCTGAGCAATCCGTTAGTTTTTACTAGCCATGGATTCTAATAACTAGGAGTTTTTTATCATACTCTTCATTCTATAACCATGCGATTGACGATCATTGAAGATTCAGTCAGTTAGGTGCAAAGTCGGAACGTATCGATGTATCGATCGGATAGCAATTAATAGGGAGTTAATTGTCCCAAACGCTTTGATACATTTAGCGAATAATATTTACTATACGTCAACCCGAACAGCATCCTCTTCCCCAGGTAAACGAAAGGGCACTTTTGGAACACCAATTGGCATATAGTAACACTTCAAGACTTATATTGAACTCTTATACGAAAGCGTAAATTCTCTATCATATTCTTTTTATTTTAGATTTATAAGAATATAAGACTTTTTTTTAATGCAATGTGGTTTAAAATCCAATCGGTAATATTTTACAAAGGATGGGACCAATCTCTACATTGTTATATAAATAATTTAAATGTTAAAATACCCATGTTTCAATTCTCATCGAAAGGAAGATGCCTCAAGACTATTTATTTATGGCATCACCAAAATATCTGTTTCAATCTCTTGCAGTTCAAACAGGTTTAGCTATTTCTATCTACAAAAAGTACTTGATTAAATTTTTTAGTTTGAACTGATTAATAGTAATTAACAATTATTTATTATTACGTTTCTTCGTAATATGAAATTATAACGTGAGAAAGTTACATAACCTTTACTCATTTTTAAAAGAGGTTTTCCACGGGTCTACCTTGGTATCGTGTCCACACTGTTGTACTAAACGATCCTGGTCGTCTAATCGCCGTACATTTGATGCATACTGCTCTGGTTGCCGGTTGGGCCGGATCAATGGCTCTATATGAACTTGCAGTTTTTGACCCATCCGACCCAATTCTTGATCCAATGTGGAGACAAGGGATGTTTGTCATACCATTCATGACTCGTATTGGAATAACAAAGTCGTGGGGTGGTTGGAGTATTACCGGGGATGCTGTAACCGATGCGGGTATTTGGAGTTATGAAGGCGTGGCTGCAGCCCATATTATACTATCCGGTTTGTTATTTCTAGCTTCCATCTGGCATTGGGTCTACTGGGACTTAGACCTGTTTCGTGACGAACGTACAGGAAAACCATCTTTAGACTTACCAAAAATATTTGGGATTCATTTATTCTTGTCGGGAGTACTTTGTTTTGCCTTCGGAGCATTTCATGTAACTGGTTTATTCGGACCCGGTATCTGGGTATCCGACCCTTACGGGTTAACTGGAAAGGTACAACCTGTCGATCCAGCCTGGGGAGCCGAAGGTTTTGATCCCTTCGTACCCGGAGGCATCGCCTCCCACCACATTGCAGCAGGTGTGTTAGGCATATTAGCTGGTTTATTCCATCTCAGTGTTCGGCCTCCCCAACGCTTATATAAAGCTCTACGTATGGGAAATGTCGAAACTGTCTTGTCTAGTAGTATTGCTGCCGTTTTCTTTGCCGCCTTCGTAGTCTCCGGCACCATGTGGTACGGTTCTGCTGCTACTCCCATTGAATTATTTGGTCCTACTCGCTATCAGTGGGATCAGGGGTACTTTCAGCAAGAAATAGATCGAAGAATTCGTTCTAGTAGAACTGAAACCTCGAGTTTGTCACAAGCTTGGTCCAAAATTCCCGAAAAACTCGCGTTTTATGACTATATTGGCAATAATCCGGCCAAGGGTGGTTTATTTAGAGCAGGTGCAATGGATAATGGTGACGGAATAGCTGTTGGTTGGCTAGGTCATGCCTCTTTTAAAGACAAAGAAGGTCACGAATTGTTTGTACGTCGCATGCCAACTTTTTTCGAGACATTTCCTGTAGTTCTGGTAGACGGGGAAGGTGTCGTGAGAGCCGATGTTCCGTTCAGACGGGCAGAGTCAAAATACAGTGTTGAACAAGTCGGAGTAACTGTCGAATCTTATGGTGGTGAATTGGACGGTACCAGTTTCAGTGACCCCGCTACGGTAAAGAAATATGCTAGACGCGCTCAATTAGGCGAAATCTTCGAATTTGATCGCGCCACTTTGAAATCAGATGGTGTTTTTAGGAGCAGTCCCCGGGGTTGGTTCACCCTAGGTCATGCCACATTTGCGCTCATTTTCTTCTTTGGACATATCTGGCATGGGGCAAGAACTTTATTCAGAGATGTTTTTGCGGGTATTGATCCCGATCTAGACGCCCAAGTTGAATTTGGAGCATTTCAAAAGTTGGGAGATCCGAGTACTAAAAGACAAACTGTTTGAGGACTTGTCATCCTATGCAGGGTAATTTGGATCGTAATCATATCATTTGATAAGGCTTTTTATCAATAAGTACTACTTTTTTCTAAATAGACTGATCCGTTTGGTTGAACTGCTTTTTTTAGTTCAGTCGTGATAGTCAAAAGATAGAAAGAATTTGTTTACCTTTAGCAACTTTAAAATATAAAAAATAAAAAAATTGTTTTATTAATAGTACGAAAGCTACATTCAAAATATTACCCCACGATAAAATCCATGGAAGCATTGGTTTATACATTTCTGTCGGTAGCCACTTTGGGTATAATTTTCTTTGCTATATTTTTTCGTGAGCCGCCCAAAGTTCCTAGCAAAGGAAAATAACAAGCATATCCTATTTTTTCTAAAAGCTCTTTTATATAGTTTTAAAATAGAGAGAGAAGTGTCAATCGGGGAATCAGAGACCCTCTGTGATTCTTGTTTATCAGGAAGGTCTCTGGGGTTGACTAGTCCTCATGCTCATCAAAAGGATCTCTAAGTCCTATAGAAGGTTGACCAAAAGCGGTGTATAAGGCATAACCCGTAAAACTGACGAGTGAGCAAGATATAAAGGTAGTGACTAAAATTGCAGTTTCCATCTCTAAATAGTTCAAGAAATTATAATAATAATAGATTTATAATAAAATAAAAATATACTTTCAATATAGTAGTATACAAAGTTAGTGACCCCCAATCAATTGAAAGAGATCTATGGCTACAAAGATTATTGATGATACTCCTACCGGCAAGCCCAGAATTAGTGGTTTAGGAATCTTTTTAAAACCACTCAATTCAGAATATGGCAAAGTTGCTCCCGGTTGGGGAACGACCCCTCTTATGGGATTTTTTATGGCCTTATTCGCAGTTTTCTTGGTTATTATCCTCGAAATTTATAACTCTTCTGTGATACTGGATGGTATTCCGATAAGTTGGTGAACAGGAATAAAAATGATATTTTTGGTTTGAACCCCACTGTTACTTATAACAGCTAGGGGTTCGATAAGATATAGAGAGATATATCTTTTTAACAAGGTAGTCCAATCGTGCAAATTTACTGGTCAATAATTGTAGTAATATGGGTGTGCGACTCGTTATAACCAATTTTGTCTGATAGAGAAATCATTTATTTTTTTTATAAAAATCTTTATTCCGCTAGATAACAACCACAAAAATGGTTAATATATAGAGCGCGGAAAACCATTTCTCTAGTTTGTTGTTCCAACCATGATTAACTTACCTAAATCTACTACTCAAACTTCGTGACAATCAAGCAGAGAATTTGAAGTTCCGACCTAAAAACTAAAAAAGATAAGACTCAATTATCCATTGCAGTAATTGTTAAATGGAAATAAATAAAGTCGTTGTACTGTATTAAAACGTTTAGTTTTTGAGAAACAAATTGGTAATAATGACGAATTGCTGCCCATTAATTCTTCTTATTTAAAAGAAAAGTATTTTATCGTGGTATGGTAGAAATCTAAAGTTTATATATGTCTTAATCTATTATTGGAACGAGATAAGCTGCATCTAATTATAATCCCAATGTATGGTGGATAAATTTATTGATGAAGCAAAGATATTTTCCACGAGGCTATAAATATTTATTCTTTTTCTCGATTAAGAGAATGAAGCTTACATGGGACCAAGGCAAAATTTTGTTTACTAGAATTCTTCATTAATTCAATAACTCTTGCTATTTGTAAAACAAATTGATAGTAAATAAATAAATAGATTTTTTAGATATTTCTCTAATCAATTGTACTGGGTAAAACAAAAAATTGAGCAACTGTTTGTTCTTGCTTTTCTTTTTTGTCTAAGCTGTATGAGAAGATATACTCATGTACAGTTTTTGAAGGGGGAGTTGAAGGAGCTTACCCACCTTGATAAAGTATATGATTGGTTTGAAGAGCGTCTTGAAATTCAAGCAATTGCTGATGACATTACAAGTAAATATGTTCCTCCCCATGTAAACATATTTTATTGTTTAGGAGGAATTACATTGACTTGTTTTTTGGTCCAAGTAGCTACTGGCTTTGCTATGACTTTTTATTATCGTCCAACAGTTACAGAAGCTTTTTCATCGGTTCAATATATTATGACCGAGGTAAATTTTGGGTGGCTGATTCGGTCCATCCATCGATGGTCAGCAAGTATGATGGTTCTAATGATGATTTTGCATGTATTTCGTGTCTATCTTACAGGTGGATTTAAAAAACCTCGCGAATTAACGTGGGTTACTGGTGTGATACTAGCTGTATTAACTGTGTCTTTTGGCGTAACCGGATACTCGTTACCCTGGGACCAAATAGGTTACTGGGCAGTCAAAATTGTGACGGGTGTACCAGAAGCTATTCCCATCATAGGATCTCCATTAGTAGAATTACTACGCGGGAGCGTCAGTGTGGGTCAGTCCACCTTAACCCGTTTTTATAGTTTACATACCTTTGTATTACCCCTTCTTACTGCTGTTTTTATGTTAATGCATTTTTTAATGATTCGAAAACAAGGTATTTCGGGGCCTTTATAATAACTATTCATTGTTTAACAAAAAAAGTTGAATTAGTTCTCATAATCTTTTAAAACTCTTGAACTGAATGAGATAAAGATTATCGTACCAACGCCACTAGTTTCTTCCGTTGAAACAGATGAAAGATTTTTCGGTGGCTAAAATTGGCTAAATTTATTATTCCGACTGAATAACCCGACTAATCGGGATAACAAAATTGAAGCGTCTAATTGAAAAGGATTGGATTACGGGAGTGTGTGACTTGTTTTGAGACACAGGCTATGCAGACAATTTGTTAAGTACTGCTACATCTAACTGTGGGTTTCTCTGCCAATCTTTCTTAATTTTAACATTGAGAATTAAAACTTGGATATAAAACTCTTTTTTTTAGAAAGAGAGTGTGTTTGAAGACTCATTCCCATGATCAGACTCAATAGTTTACAAGGCTCCGTTAGATCCTATTTAATCTCAACATTATTCTAGTCATTGCAAAAGTTTCAAATCGTTTTTTTTTGAACACATGCATTTCTTTTGCATTCAATACAGTAAGAAGAACAAACAACTATCGGAGTAAAAGAATGATTTAAAGAAACAATCACCTAAATTCTCAACAAGTTAAAGCCCTGTACCTATACCGCTACCGAGTCTTTTTCTGATTTCAAGATAGGTACAATATATGTATGAGCTATAAGATCATCCAAAAAGCAACCGTGTTTTAGGCTGACTTGGATAATGAGCTATTCCGTACCTTCATTCAATGCATTATATAAGATTTTCACAGCGAGTCTCTGTTAAAAAACTCGATCTCGAGAGAAATCTATTTGGTAGCTATCTGGCGGCTCTCGGATTGACAATTTGGCAAGAAATTTATTAATGAATGGCTTGAGCCGGATGATAAGAAATTCCCATGTCCGATTCTTACGGGGGAGCAAGAAATCCATCCCAATAACAAAGAAACCTGATTTGAATGATCCTGTTTTGAGAGCAAAATTAGCCAAAGGTATGGGCCACAACTATTACGGAGAACCTGCTCGGCCCAATGATCCTTTGTATATTTTCCCTGTAGTAATCTTAGGAACTATCGCATGTACGGTGGGTCTAGCAGTTCCAGAGCCCTCAATGATTGGTGAACCAGCAAATCCTTTTGCGACTCCGCTAGAAATATTACCGGAATGGTATTTTTTTCCCGTATTTCAAATACTTCGCACAGTTCCTAATAAGTTACTGGGAGTTCTTTTAATGGCATCGGTACCGGCAGGCTCGTTGACTGTACCTTTCATAGAAAATGTGAATAAATTTCAAAATCCTTTTCGGCGACCAGTCGCTACAACGGTTTTTGCAATTGGTACCGTAGTAGCAATTTGGTTAGGTATTGGAGCGACCTTACCCATTGATGGATCGTTAACGTTAGGATTATTCTAAACTTGATTCAATAAGGTGTTTTCTACAGCACCCTGCTCACAAGCTAGATTATTCCATTGTATTGTTCTAGGGAGTACTTGTTCCATCACAAGACTTCCCTAGATTTGTTTGAATAGCTAGATTTTCATAGGAGTCCAGTGATTTACGAGAATTGAATTCTTGTTCAACTGTATCAATTAGTAATTCATTCCGATTCTAGTAGTGACAGACGGATAAAGTGATTTAGTAAAGTAGGAATTAGATGGATTCGTTCCTAGTTAATGATTTTTTTTTCTAAAATTTATCGTTAGGTAATTTAATAGATAAATGTTCCCATAAGGCCTTTGAGATTCGATCAACAGATATTTTCCCAAAGTTATTAATTTTTTGCAAATCCTCTCGAGTATATTTCAATAAATCCATGATTGTATTTATATCAGCCCGTTTCAGACAATTATAAATTCTTGGGGGTAACTCCAACTGGTCAATAAATATATTTTTTAGTGTAATTTCTTTTACCAATTCATCTGTACCGTTCCAATGAGAATATAAATTTACAGCGTCGAGGGAATTATTCTCATTTTCATGACACGGAATACCGTGTTTCATGTATATAAACGGATTAAATAAATTTATGAGTTTTCTGGAAGCCTCATAAAGTACTTCGTGCGGGGTCAGGCTACCATTGGTCCATATTTCGATAAATAAGATTTCTCCCATTTCTTTAGCATTTTCAAATGGATGAACACTATAATTTGCGCTTCGGACAGGCATGGATACGGCATCAACGGGAAATTCCCCATCTTCATGTCCTTTTGGATCTTGTATACGATATCCACAGCCTCTTTCAATTCTTAGATCAATTCTTAGAGAGACTGGTTGGACAATAGTTGCTATATATTGGGAGTGATCGACTGCTTCTACAGTGGATGGTAAGGACGTGTCACCAGCCGTTACTTTCTTGGGACCAGTTACATATAAAAAACCCTTTTAATTATCACGAAAGTTGCTTCGAAGTGCAGTTTCCTTGAGATTGACTAAAATATCATGTATCGTTTCTTAAATACCCGTTATTGTAGAATACTCGTGTTTTATTTCCCCAAATTTGGCATATGTTGTACCGGTTCCTTCTATTTCCCCAAGCGAAGCCTTGCGCGTAGCAATCCCCACAGTACTGGCTTGTCCTTTTCGGAAAGGAGATATGGCGAAACGACCATAATGAAGACGATCAGTTTTTATTTTGGATTCTACACATCTACATTCGATTGTTTGATTAGGGATCGAAATTTCATCTTTTATCATAACAAGATCCTTTCCTATTTGAGATATAAGAGTTTAGTTGAGTTGCTACACACGTCTTTTCTTTGGAGGTCTGCACCCATTATGCGGCATCGGAGTTACATCGCGCACGAAACTGAGAATCATACCGCTTCTACGAATGGCCCGTAAGGCTGTGTCTCTTCCTGGACCAGGTCCACTTATCATTACTTCTGCTTGTTTCAGACCTCGATCAATTGACGAACGGATGGCGTTTTCAGCCGCGGTCTGAGCAGCGAACGGTGTACCTTTACGTGTACCTTTGAATCCTGAAGCGCCGGCGGAGGACCAAAGAACGACTTATCCTCGAACGTCTGTAACAGTAACGATGGTATTATTAAAACTTGCTTGAATATGAATAACTCCTTTTGGTACCCCGCGCTTTCCCCTCCGTAAACGAATCTTTTTTAGGTTTTTCGTCATAATTTATTAATTATTTATCATTAATGGGTTAGAGCTGAATTGTAGTAGTCACCCTCAGCTAAAGTTGCAGCTGCTATCCCTGCCTCTGCTTGTGTTTCGGATTGATACATATTACCACAATCTGCCTCCGTCTACGAATCAGTCGGCATTTTTCACATATTTTACGAATAGAGGCACGAATCTTCGTATCTATAACTCCAAACTAATTTGTTAAGTGTTTTTTAAAGACTAGACAAGCCTCGTTTATTTATTTTTACCCCTCCCTATCCCCTTCTTTAATTTACTCCTTGTTTTACTTATTCGTTAACTCTAATTGCAAAAGACTATAATGTCAACACCATTAATGTTTTTTTTAGTAACATTAATTATTTGATTGTTATTAAGTACCATTTGTCTGCTTATTTCTAAAACGATATGTAATGCGGCCTTTGGTAAGATCGTAAGGACTTAGCTCTACCCTTGCTCTATCCCCTGGTAGGATTCTTATATAATTACGTCAGATCTTTCCCGATATATGAGTTAGAACTTGGCATCCGTTATCCAAGCATACCCGAGACATGGCGTTGGGTAGTGACTCCGTGACTGTACCCTCTAGATCAATCAGATTCTGCTTTTTTATCATCTGAGGAAAGTGTTTTTTCCATTTTAGTATTTTGTCATTCGATACTCATATTAATTTGTTTTAGATTGCTGAACAGTTCTACAAAAGTAATTAAGTATTTTTGAAAGTGAAAAGAGCAACGACATGTTTGTATAAATGTCTTTTTGTTGATAATTGAATTTAATTTAATAAATGTGACGTGATATCTCCCCCCCAATCTTTTTTTGTCGAGCTTCTCGATCTGTCATTAGTCCGGAAGAAGTTGATAGAATTACGATTCCCATACCACTCAGAACTTTCGGAAGTTTTTGGTGATTAGAATGAATTCTCAAACCGGGTTTGCTTATGCGCCGGGCAGTTGTAATATACGGTTCTTTTTTTCTACCTCTGTATTTTAGACCTATATCTAAGAAAGAGTTTCTATTTTCCTTGTGCTCTGCAACACTTTTCACAAAACCTTCCTCCAATAAAATCTGTCCAATGCTTCTGGTAGTTCCAGTTGCGGGTATCCGAATCGTCGACCCTCTTCTCATATTAGCATTTCGTATAACAACGAGTGTGGTAGAAATCATATCGTTAGTCATGGCGTATTAATTAGTAGTTATTTATTTTGAAATAGATCCCAAGTTATCTATCTATATTTTTTCTATATAGATAGATATCATACAAAAATAAGATGTTTTTCCCTCTCCACCTACATGTTAGGGTTAACTCTATATCGTATCTAAAATCTTTAAAGGTCTAAGCATAATGAATTGAATCACTATAAATGAGTTGAAAGAAATAAAGATTTATTTCAATAATAATTTTGTTAATGTCCGAATGGGATAGATAATTTTTTTTTACGTATCCTCCTGAGTGTTATTATCCCTTTTTTAGAATTTAATTATTATATGTCTATTTTTTTGTACAAAAGTAATAAATTACTGATGATACGAATTGATTGAGCATTTTAGTTTCAATTAGTATTAATATTATATCAATTACTTATTTTTTGTCCCTTTCATGATACCTCGGGAGCTAGCGACACTATTCTAGCAAGATTGCGCTCTCTTAATTCTCTAGCTACTGGACCAAAAACTCTCGTTCCTTTTGGATTCCCTTCTTGATTAACGACAACTGCTGCATTGTCATCAAATTCTAACACTATCCCATTGTTGCGTTTTAACTCTTTGCGGGTACGCACTATTACCGCTCTAACAACTTCCGATTTTTTCACAGACATGTTGGGTGCAGCTTCCTTAACCACAGCAATTATCGCATCACCAATATCTGCGTATTTGCGATTGCTAGTCCCCGGTATCCGAATACACATTAATTTTTTAGCCCCACTGTTGTCAGCTACATCCAAATAACTTTGAGGTTGAATCGTTTATTGATCAGGAGATAAAATATAAATAAATAGTTCTTTATATTTACCACTGTACTTCTATTTTCGTTTCCATAAATTTATAAATAGAAGTAAGTAGTGCGGTTGATTTTTTATACTACGTTAATTTAGCAACAGTAAAGGCTTGGTTCGGAATTGTTGTTTTGTCCCTAATTCATAACAAAAATTGGGTCGGCTCACACAAATTAGATAGACAAGACTAGGCTGCTAAATTTTAATCGATCTCTACCATATCATACTAGGTGTAGGTGCAATTGTCCCATTGGTCAAAGCTTCTACCTAAATACCTAATTCATATTTTATTATTTCTCAATAAATCAATATTTTATTATTTCTCAATAAATCAACATTAATTAATTGCTGCAAAACACTTCGATGAATCTGACAGCTATCTCTATTTATAAACAGATCGATATAGCTATCAGATTCATTTAGTTCTAAATATGAACTAATTTTTACATTAGAAATCGTCGATTTTGCTGATTACTCGAGTATGCATGGGCATTTTGTAGGAAGCCATTGCCATAGCTGCTCGAGCTACGTTTGCGGATACTCCGCTTATTTCATAGATAATTCGTCCTGGTTTGGTGACGGAAGCCCAATACTCGGTAGATCCTTTACCGGAGCCCATGCGTGTTTCAGCAGGTCTCATAGTGATTGGCTTATCGGGATAGATTCGTATCCACAATTTACCCCCTCGACGAGCATAACGAGTTATCGCTCTTCGACCCGCTTCTATCTGCCGAGCTGTAATCCATGCAGGTTCGAGGGCCTGAAGGGCAAATTTTCCAAAAGAAATGCAATTACCGCGACTGGAAATTCCTTTTAATCTTCCTCTGTGTTGTTTACGAAATTTTGTTCTTCTAGGGTTATAGTCGATGGATACCAATATGTCCCATCCCTGATACAAAACCGGACGTGATAACTTCTCATCATCCGGCTACTCGTGGTTTTCTTTATGTTTCCCAATTTCTTTTTTTTTCCTTTTCAATAAAAATCTTTGTTAGAAAAAGAAAGAAGAATCATATTAGTTTTAGTAATATTTTATCATCCCCTGGTTTTAATTTCTTCTTTTTTACGATCTGATGAATTGCCCAGGAATTTCATTGAATTGGGGCCCCACGGGCGAAGGTACACTCCATCTCTTGTTTCACGATCTAATACAATTGGTCTTAGAGTTCGGTTCAACAAAGAGTATTGGTTTCTTTCGCTATCCTATCAAACAAACCGATGGTTGTTCATTATACGGCTCGATTCGCAAGTTCCATCGTTTTTAATAATCTACTATTGCCGACGCTTAGGTTCCCTCCCCATGATGGAGCTTGATAATTCAAATTTGTACTTTATTTATTAAGTCGTTTCTGTCAGTGTACACCGACTCCGAGCTCCGTTCCTACATTGTAACACAAGTGTGTACTTGATAGTTCCGATATCGTGTTCCTACCGTGCTACATAACATTACCTTTTGAGGGTTTACCAATTAACCATACGACTAAAAGGATTAAGGCTTTTGCCTCTTGTACCTTGGCAAAAATTTCCAGACATTTCTATAGCTGCTTCGAAGTAAACAATCTTTCCTTCGTGGATAACACATTAAGCATTAGATATCAATGACTGTTGGTATCTCGCTTTCTTTTTTTATCTTTCTTATTTCCTTTTCATTCAACTTTTTTTTCAGATCACTAAAAAGTCATTGATCAATTCATTTCATATCTGGACGTAAAGACTTTTTTTTCACGAGTCGCACACTAAGCATAGCAAAAATTAATCAATACTTTGTAGATAGAAGAGATTAAATAAGTATCTAATTTCTTCTATCTCTTTTTATAGAAATAGAATAGGATAATTGGAAAGACATGTTTACTCTCTTTAATCTTTATTTCTAAATAGTTGTTAATCTTAATAAGTCTAAAAGAGAATCATTTTGCATCTCGAAAGATCCAAATTTTTGTCCCTGGAACTCCATAAATCGTTTGAGCCGGATGATAGGAATAATCAATATGAGCTCTAACAGTTTGTAAAGGAACCCTTCCTTCTCTAGCCCACTCGACCCGAGCCATTTCACTACCGTTCAAGCGTCCCGCAATTTGTATCTTGATCCCCTTATTATCAGTTTCTCCAACTAATTCAATTGCTTTTTTCATAGTTCTTCGAAAAGCGACTCTATTTGTTAATTGTGATGCAATAAATCCTGCTAAGATTCGTGGATTTCCATAGGGTTGAACGATATTACTCAGAGCTATTTGAATTTTTTGGTTTTTGTAACCTAATAATCTTTCTATATCAAATTTTGGTTGATCAATCCCTAAATTTTGTTTATCGACAAGTGGATCTGGAAAACCTGTATGTATCTCAATCCGGATAGGATCCGTTTTTCTCTGAATCTCTATATGCCCAACTCCACCATTACCAAAAGCATTTTTTACATGCTTTTCCATGTATTTTTCAATACAAGTACGTATCTTTTCATCTTCTTCAATAAATTTCGGATAATCTTTTGGTTTTGCAAACCAATAAGAATAATGTTTTTAGTTTATACCAAGTCAAAAACCGAGTGGATGAATCTTTCGTCCCATAATTATTTTCCTATAATTAAGTATTACTCTACTTATTCCAAGAACTTCTATCAAATTTTTTAATTAGTTAGTATGAGTTACAATTTCCCTAAAAAACCTATTTTTATCTATTTATCCTTCAGTGCTAATTTTACTATTATATGACAAGTAGGTTTACGTATAGGGTAACCGCGACCCTGAGCCCGGGGTCGAAACCTCTTCAAGCAAGTGGCATTATCGACGCAAGCCTCACTAATAAATAAATTGGATTTGCTCAATTTGTTATTGTATTTATTATTGGCATTTGCAGCTGCGGAGAGAATTAATTGTAATACGAAGTAACATGCTTTGTAAGGCATGAATTCAAGTGATACAAGCGCTTGTTCATAGGAACAACCCCGGATTTGATTTAAGACTCGTCTAGTTTTACTAGCTGATATACGAATATTTCTCAACGAAGCTCTTGTCTCCGTTCCCCATTCAATTTTAGTCTTCATGAGATACGATTCCTTAATTATCGGCGGGATCCTTTATCACTTTTGGAGTGACCCCTAAAACTTCGGGTAGGTACAAATTCTCCTAACTTATGCCCCACCATACTATCAGTTACATAAATAGGCAAGTGCTCTCGCCCGTTGTGAACAGCAATTGTGTGTCCAATCATAATAGGTACTATCGAAGAAGCACGGGACCAAGTTACTATAATTTTTTTTTCTTTCTGTAAATTAAGATTTTTAATCCTTCGAATCAAATGATTAGCTACAAAAGGACCCTTCTTTAATGCCCGTGCCATAGTCAAACCCCTCCCCCCCTATTCGATTTGATATTTTTAGCAATCAATGATTTTTTCGACGACGAAGAATGAGTAGATTACTATACTTTTTGATTTTTCGACTTCTTTTACCAAGAGCAGCATATCCCCAAGGAGTTAAGGGTTTTTTTCTACCAATTGGTGTCCTGCCCTCCCCCCCTCCGTGGGGGTGATCCACAGGATTCATTGCTGTGCCCCTTACGGTAGGTCTTTTACCCAACCGACGCTTAGATCCAGCTTTGCCTGAGCCTTTGTTGTTAATGTCGATATTGCCAACTCGTCCTACCGTTGCTAAACAAATTTGAGGTATCAAACGAATTTCACTAGAAGGTAATCTTAAAGTTGCTAACCGACCTTCTTTAGCAATTATTTTTGCCGCAACACCAGCTGCCCGAACCAATTGCCCCCCCCTTTCGGCTAATATTTCAACATTATGCACAGTTGTACCCAAGGGTATTTTGGTTGAAGTAGGCTTTTGCTTATACATAATTATGAACAAGACTTTATCAGGAAAGCCTCTTCCCAAACTGTACAAGCTACTTTCGAGGCATACAGCTTTCTAGATATAAGAGATGGCCTCTTTGGTTGTTATTTACCAATAATATATAGATATATAACAGTATCGCTATTATTATGGAATAAATCTCAAGCAGATTTTTTTCTTTTTTATATCCTCGGTATTTTTACCGGCACCTGGCTTTTATTTTATGATCATTTAGTGTTTGATCTATTTAGCAACGGGGTTTACGAATTCAGCGATTCACGTCAACACAATTTACGTGTTAAAGATAACTTAGGAGACATTTCTCGCATCTTGTTCATCCTTGATTCAGATACAATAATATGTAAAAAATTGTGAGAAATCCGTTTTTTAGTTTAAGTCACTCAAATTTTATATATTCGATTCTGTCTTTGACCGCCACATCGAATACGGACGATTTACGTTCTTTTTAATTTATTCGTCGATTTCAAAAAGAAATCTAAAAGGAAACGCCCTTTTTAATTTTGTAGGATTCAAGGTTGTTTATCCTTCTCCGTATTATCCTCCCAACACAGGTCAATAAATAGTTAATTGTTAGACCCAGTCACCCGCTACTGTCCTTATATGGTTTTCCCATGTAGGTTATTCCCGTAGGTAAATTCAATTAAAAAGATTGAATTGGTGTTTGGTTTTTAGTTTTTTAGTTAGGGTTTGATCCCAAAAACGTGAATCAATTATTCATATCGCACTCAAAGGTAGGGCATTTCCATCTGAAACAGGTGCTTCGGATCCAGATATCGAGACATCTCCCACTTTTACTCCCCAAGTATGTAAAATATATCTTTTTTCACCATCTATATAATTGATCAAAGATATATATGCATTACGGTTAGGGTCGTATTCGATACTCATTACTCTTCCAACAATATCTTTTTTGTTTCGCCGAAAATCAATTTTTCGATACAGGCGCTTGTGCCCGCCCCCCCTGCTTCTGCTGGTTATGATCCCTCTATTATTACGTCCATTTCCAGACAATTTTTTGTCTGTTAATTTATTGTAAGGCTTCTGCCTAACTAATTCTTCAAAATTTGAAACAGATCGGTTGCGTGTACCAGGCGTACAAGCCCTGTATAGTCAAATGGCCATAGTTTCCTTTTCCTTTCATTTAGTCCTTTTACTCAAGTATAAATCTATTCATTTAAGAAAAGTGGAATAAAATAGTTTTTGTCGAGAGTTACAATCATTCTTTTGCGACAAAAAGAAAATTCTAACGATTTTCTATTGCGCTTTTTACCTGGTAATCGATAACTATTTATATTTTTTACTTTAATCGCAAAAAATTTTTCAATCCAATTTTTTATTTCTGTTTTAGTCGATTCCGTATCAACCTCGAACGTATATTGATTATTTCCTAACAAGCGGATACTTTTACCAGTAAGTACCTGACTTTTTAATTTATTCATATTCTCCGGTTTTTTTTTGTTATATAATTCTAACAAATAAATAAATAAAGTTAATTCTAAATTAATACTTACTTCTTTTAATGTCTCCCGTATAGTCCCGTTAATACTTATATCTTATAATATCTATATATCTATTATAATTAGGTCACTAGGTTTCAAATCTCTATAGTTCTATTTATATTCTACAGATCAGATTTTTGCATCCAACAGGATTTGAACCCGTGAAGTCGCCAATTATGAGTTGGGTGCTTTAACCACTCAGCCATGGATGCTTTTTTTTCTTATTCATTGCAAATGCATAAAGAATAATCTTTTATTCCATTTTTTTTGTAAAATAATTATAGTGATAATTAACTATGACTTCTATTAATTAAACAAAATAGACTTAATTTCAATCTTATATTAATTATTATTTTTTTTAAATATTAAAAAAAATAATTAATAATAATAATTCTATTTGAATGAGATTGTAATTGAATATTACTACGATAATTAGTAAATATGCTATGTCTATTTGATATAGACAGGTGATTGCGGAAACCATTGAAAAAGTAGATGATGAGGGATTCCTCGAGAAGTTAACAATTTCGTACTCCTATTGACTTCTTGAAAGAAGAGTAGATTCGACACACACGCGAGGAAGGTTCTAAGGGCAACACTAGTTCAGAATCTCTTACGAACCAGGAGCCGTGTGAAGTAAGAATTTCATGCACGGTTCTGAATGAGCGGGAAGACCGAGAATCTTCTTTTCGACTCTAACTCTCCCACACCAGTCGTTGCTTTTTTTTCGGTGACTTCGAAAGTAGCAGCTCCAGCTTTATCTACACGGCTATTCGGTATTCTTTTTCCATATTTATCCAGTGAATGGCATATGGCTTTAGGAGTATTAGCTATTCTTAGCATGGTAGTAGGGAATCTAATTGCCGTGACTCAGACAAGCACGAAACGTATGCTAGCATATCCTTCTATAAGCCAAATGGGGTATATTATGATCGGAATACTTGCCGCAGATTCCGAGAATGGCTACGCAAGCATGATAACTTATACGTTTATTCATATACTCATGAATCTAGGAACTTTTGCTCGTATCACTTCATTTGGCTCACGAACCGGAACGGATAGTATCAGGGACTATGCGGGATTATACATGAAGGATCCCGTTTTAACATTTTCTCCAGTCCCACGTCTACCATCTCTAGGAGGTATCCCTCCACCAGCAGGTTTTTTCGCTAAACTTTATCTGTTTCGGCATGGATGGAAAGCTGGTCCGTACTCACTCGTTCCGGTAGCGCTCGTCACAAGTGTCATTTCCATTTACTACTACCTAAAGATCATTAAATTGATGTTCACTGGGAGAAATGACGCATCAACAATTTACATACAGAATCCATCGATTTATTCATCTACTTCAATCTCGAAAAGCTCTATCGAAATAGCTATGATTGTTCGTGCACCAGCATCGATTCTGTTGGGTATCTTAATTGACCCCATTATTGGTATTTCCCAGAATACTCTATTCTAGACTCCTTTCGAGTTGCTGCACCAAATCACGGAACCGAATGACTATTCCTATTTGAAGCTAATTCCATTGTTCCAACTAGTCTTTTCTGCGATGCGTCGCGAGATATCTATCGCTCTATCCCTTTTATAGCTTCTATTTCTTTTTTCGTATTCAGAATCATACAATCATCGCTTCGGACTATTTGAGATTAACGATATATATCTATCTATATCAATATGGTTAATCTCAAATAAAAAAATGAATGGTCCATGCGGAGAAAAGCCTGGCATTAGTTAGATGCAAGATTCATAAACAAAATCTACTGAGATGGTCTCGTAATCACGGTTCTCGGGGACTTGGCATTCATTCGATATTAAGAATGAAACGGAGTATCTGTCAGAATTTTGAAATCTAAGTTTCGACATTGAGGTATGATTATTCTTGCTACAAACACGATAACTCGTTTATTCCGAAATATCGGTAAGTGTTTTACCACTCTATTGGATTGAATTTCTGTGCAGCAACGAATATCACCATTACTCTTTTCATACCTTAAGGATCAAGGTTTGCCGTACTCTCCAAATATGGCTGAGATTGAGAATCTTCCGGATCTGCGGTATCGAATCTGTGACCATAGTTTCTATATCTCTCTCTCTATAAATAGATCTAGATAGATATGGATATTGGTATTTTACCGCTTGCATGTCAACGTATCTCACAGAAGGAGATAGTCTTTCCCTAGTCCCAAGCGGCTAGGCTAAAAAAAGGTCGATCCGGGGAGAGGCAAGGAGTTAAGGAAATCCGCTTTATCATGCCTTTTCCGGATTTCTAGTCCTCCGACTCTCCTTTCTTTTTCCTCAGGGGACATCCAAACAGACTCTTGCTCTTTCAGAAAGAGCGCGATATCATTTGTATAATAACGGAACAAACAGACGTGATAACGTAACGAACAAAGGTGGGAATAGAAAAGAAGGACTAACGAACCGAGAAAAGATAATTTGAGTTGGTTAAGGTCTTGACATGCCAAAACGATCTCATTATAATAAAAATGAGAACTGGAGAAGATACCTCCCACCTTTTTCCCTGACCGAGCCATGGCTGGGACGGAAAATACCACTCGGGCTAAAAAGGAATTCTAAGATTTGATTAAGTGGCTCCCCCCCCCAGGACTTAAAATCCCGGGGGCCATCAAGAATCAAAACCCTGATGGGGACCCTAAATCCCGAGGGCCATTCACCAGAGTTGGAGATTCCAACCCGAACAACGGATTTTCAGATGAGGGTGGATCATTTACCCCCTCGAGACCTCACTAAGGTCGCCTCGAAAGTGAAAGATTGAAATGGTAAACACCCTAGGTCCTAAATCTAGTGCTGAATGGCATGGAGGTTTAAACCCTCCCCGTCCCCGAGGCGCGGAGATCTCGCATCTCCG